GGAGAAATGCGCGTATAGCTTTGTTACATCAATTCTATTTTGGGGTGATTTCTCAAGTTGAAGGAGTTTATCAGTAGCTTCCGAAGGATCGAGACCATCAATTTTCCATCAACAGGTGGGGAAGAAGAAGAGGTGCACATAAATGAACTGGATTTTCAGATAGATCCATATGAACCGGCAATTTCTTCGGAATCTACCCATAATAAGGAAAAAACTTCGTAAAGAAATATGTATAAAAATAGAAATGAGGAAATGTAGACGAATGGATACAAAATAGAGTACGGATCTACTAAATTTCAATTTCACGACTTGCCTCTGTTTTACTCGCACGCTATTGGTCCAACAATTCTTGAAAAATGCGGTACGGCAAGAGCAACTTATTAGTGCAACTACTAAGCTAAATGCAGGGAAATTTTTGTCTTCCCGCGCGCTCACAGGACGCTGCAAAAAACAATTACGATATCGCCAAATCATTTGTAACGACTAAATTGTTTTCTGAACGAATCACACTCCTTCGTATACATCAGGAGTCCATTGATGGAACGGGACGAGAGAGGGTTTGAACGCCGTTCCGGCTATGATAAACGCAATGGAGGTGTAAAGTATAACGACATACCGACTCAGCGGGAGTCCATCGGCTGTTTTATCAAGCTGAAGCTGTCCGCCGGAAATTCCATACAACAGGGAGAAACCGTGTAGCAGAAAAGACGAACTCGCTCCACCCATCAATAAAAATTTCATAGTTGCTTCGTTCGATCTTATATCCTTTTTTGTATATCCAGACAAAAAGCAGGAAGATAGGCTTGAAAATTCCAACGCCACGTAGAGAGTGACCAAGTCATTTGCCCGGCACAGAACCATTCCACCCGAACCTGCAGTTAATGCGAAAGACGAAAATTCTGCCAAAACCGTTTTTGAGCATCGTATGTAATCAACTGACAACAGAATAGATAGTAATGAACAAGTCAATATAAAAAATCTAAATATATAACTAAAATTGCTGATCTGGAAATTTTCAAAAACGATTGGGACGGAGTGGATCCCCCATTGCCATAGTGAGATAACCACACCAATTGACGTAGATATTAATGAAATTCTGTGAAGCAAAATTGTATTTCTCCCCCTGTTTGATAAATCTATCGCAATAACTGCAATTAAACTGATAATCAAAATACATTCCGGCAAAATTGACAGATTGCCGAGTAAGAATAAGAAATCCGAAGAAGGATAATTGTTGTAATTCGTAATAAAAATCGGGATAATATTTGGGAGTGGGTAACCTTCTGCCACACCGATTTCGGAACGAAATTAGGAAGTCAAGTACTTTCGTATCTAGATGACTATGGAAATTGCAAAAGCGAAAAATTCCTATCTTTCCCGCATCAAATTAATTTGGTAGCAAGTTTTAGTAAATTGACTTTAAGCGAGGGGGTAGGGGGGAGGAAGACAAACTTCAGACATATTTCTTTTTCTCATTGAAATTGTATTTTTGATGCAACAAATGTCGACGAAACAGATCGACTTAGGCTTAAATCCCAAACTCTTTGATTTATATCGGAGGAGGTGAGCTTATTAGAGGTAGAGACCTTTTTCGGTAATTCTAGATCAAACCTACGTTGCAGAAGACGTATTGTACTTCTACGTTTACCCGCCAACGTACTATCGCAAGGAAGTCGTGATATATATCTCGATCTACGCAATCCATCTCGATTTATTGAAGCACTGTGATACGAAGAAAAAGTATTCCAAATTTTTACAAATCTTTTCAAAATTTCATCATCTGGCAATACAGCCCGGGCTAATTTACTAACTGGACGTCCAGTACTGTCACAGAACTTTTCCTCCTCCAGGAGCCTAACTAGTAGCAAAGTTGGAATCTTGGGATGAATTTCTCTTTCAACCGAAATGCTGTTGCAGGAATCTGCTGTGGCTTCGACCTGGACGTTTTTAGAGACTGACTGAACAGATGAGGTATAACCCAAGAATGAAACACAGCTGACTGATAACAGATTGATACCTATTTGGGTAAAGTCAATTGGATGATGGAAATGAAATCTAAGAAATGTCGAAGGGTAATAAATCCATTTTTTTGCGAAAGATTGGGTCCCATGAAAAGCCACGAAAGATCTGTTTTTATATCTCCCAAAGTGGATACACAAACTTCGAACAAGGCGGCAGTCCATGCTTTTTGCGTCTAATCGATAATTATATTCAGAAACACGTATTTTCTTTCTAGTTATGTTACTATGATCGAGATATACGAAATATTTGGGATGTGGCTTATATATTTGTGTCCATAAAACTAGCAATATCAAATCAATTTCATAGGTGTAAAAATTTTGGAGTAGCATATCGATACTTCTTCGTTCCCTTTGTTTCCAAGACCGAAGCTGAATAAACTTCCCATCCGAAGTTTTGTATGTGTGAAAAACTGTCCTTAATAGATGTGGAAGTGGCACATCCCTAATTCGTCGACGAAACAAGCGAACTGGAGTTTCTAAATGAAGATTCCGTGGCATTTCTATGTCTGAAACGTGGTTAGATTTTGGTAATCTGTCTTCCAGAAATAGAAATAGTGAATGAATAGACTGTGAAATTTTCGAGTTGTTATTTGTTTCAGCGGTTAACCTGCACAAAAGAGGTTTCGTCAAAATTATACATATTGTTTGTAGGAGTACATGGAGATATAAATCCGCGTTAAGCTGACTGCTTCATTTTCAAACAAATTCCGAATAAAAAATATCTGAATAATCTTGGTAACGTACACTATCAATTGAACGCTTTATTGCCGCTGCACTACACGCCCCGAATACTAAACCCAGGTCTCCTCGTCTATCTAAACAACGCTTATAAGCGACTGAATAAAAGTTATCTCTAAATAAGAGAGGAAGTAGATATGGGAAACAATCTTGACTAGTGTTAAGCCTTTCGCTTTTGCGTAATACATCATATTTAGGAAGGGATCCAGAAGTTGTCTTCATCACAGTAACTCCCAAGCATTGCTATATTTCGTAATGAATTTTATCCAACAAATTCGATGTATTAATAGCTTTATTTTCATTATATAAGTGAAGTGAGGAAACTACAATCGTCTAGGCTCAAACATTGAGCTCGATAAAGCTGAATCATCTGTTTAATCGGACAATGTGAAACCCAAATTAGTAAATACTTACTGATGCAGTAAATACTTACCAATTTGTATTTTGTCGAGGAAGCATCCACCCAAATGACATATTTATCAACTTGATCCTCGGCAAAGTGCCGAGCTGCAATCATCTTTTGGTAGAAGTCAGAGAGAGTTGGACCAAAAGTATGTTGTGAAACCGGCGGTCAACCCCTAACCCAAATTTGGGTTAAGAAAACGAATTGTCGAAGAAGTTGTCCCGGTAGTAATCGCCTCACCGGCTTGAACTACCTGCGTCTTTTCCCCCTCTTCCAACTTTTCATCACACCCGTAAAGATATGTCCGATATCACTTTTTTCGAAGGAGGTTTTGATGGAAAACCAGTAGTCTCTCCGAAATATTTTACTTTTTAAGGGAATACCAAATACGGCATAGATGTAGAGTATAAGTAAAAGAGGGGGGTAATACAAAAGCACCTGAAAAGAGCTATAAGCTAGGCCCATTAGATTCTCCTAAAGTTCGATTTTTAGTTAGAGATTGATTCCGACTTGTTCAGGCAACTTCGCCCGTTTCAAAATACCACGAACAGTTTCTGTTGATTGCGCCCCTTGTTTTAGGAGAGCGATAATAGCAAAAAGATCCAACTGGGTTTGCCCTTTGCGGGGGTTGTAAAAACCAACCTCCCTGACAGCTTCCCCTTCTCTCCGAGATTGGCTGTCGATCGCAATTATTCGGTAAGTAACCTATCAGGATAGGTGGGTGCACGCAGGGCAGAGCCCCCCCCCCAGCAAAACCGTATATGAACCGTTGAATTCATACGGCTTAGAGCACAACTTCAATTGATTAGATAACTAATTGTTCTATCCAATTGTAGAAGAATACTTCTAACTCATATGTGTACGACGTAAACAATCTCCCATTTATTGAGTTATCTTCTCACGAATTATCCTTTTGTAAAAAACCTTACTATAAGGTGAATGGGTAGACAGGCTTACCCCCCACCCCTTTTGTATTTATCTACCTACTAATAAGTTCAACTGGATGTCGAAAATTCCCTCGTTCGTAGATCGATTTTGACAATCCTTAGGTTTAGGCCTAACCCCGAGGGTTTTCCAAATTGGGAGTCGGTAGCAGCAGAAACGATTCCCAGCGACCCCTAAAAAATTATGTCGAGTAAGTGTTTTTACAGACCTGTTCTCTGCTCTAGGCCGTAGACGAAGTAAAACTCAATTGATGAAAGGCGGTTGGTTCGTCTGAGCTCAGTAATGCTAAGCCAACCTCGCCAAAATTCAGTTTTCAGTCCCCGGTAAGAACATACAAGGTAACGTGCTTATGGGGTTTGATCGCGCTATTTTGCAGAAATAACCATAGATATAACTTCTCCCCAAAAAAATCAATAGATTCAAATAGATATATATTCTTCAAGTTTCATTGGATAATGGGTTTTAACAAATGTCGAAGTGAGAACGTTCCACCCACCCTTTGGGTAGAACCGGTGGATACTAGATTCCGCGAAAACGATCTCGATGTTCGAGTCACACGTTGCTTTTTACCATGTCGCTTCAAGCGGGGTTTTACCATAATATCTAAAAACCGAGAATTATTTTCTTGTTAAATACTTGCCTGCAGCATCTCCAATTGATGTTTCCGGTACTAACTTTCTCACGCATTGCCAAAGTTAAATTAAATGGACTAGAACTTACGTCGAATGATTACCCGTACAATTTATCAAATTGAGTTAAGAGCTTGATTTTTCTCTAGCCGCATACGTTACATCAATTGTAATTTCTGGAATATTGTTTTGTTTTGCGGAGACTTCGGTATTTTTCCTGGCCCTCCCCCTTACGAAACCAGGAATTCTATTTGGTTCCGACTCAGCTTCGGGGGTCCAATTAATATCCCTCCTGTCTGTTGATAGAGACTTGGTACTTACTCCTTTGGTATCATGCCCTCCGAAAACATCCAGCGAATGATCTTCCATGCCCAGATTAAATGAATTATAGATTAGATCGGCTATTTGATTGGTTCCCTCGTAACCTAAAAAAGGTCGATATCCCGGAGGAAAATTCTGGATGTGAACTGGTGAGGAAATGACCCCACACGGAATATCAATACGTTTGCCAATATGACGTTCCATTTGAGTTCCAAATATGGCAGAGGGCTCAATACGGGCTATCGTATCTCCAACCTCGGTATGATCTTCCGTAATTATTACTTCATCACATAAACCTTGAACTTGCTCATTGAACCGTTCTGCATCATGCTTGCAATACGTGCCTGGGCAACTGACACGAATTCCCATTTCTTTAACGAGTATTTTCGTAATTGAGGCTGCATGAGTTGCGTCGCCGAAGATTACTGCTTCTTTTCCAGCCAAATTTTGACAATCAATAGACTTCGAAAACCAAGCAGCTTGGGAAACAAATTTAGTTTGATTTTCGACGTATGGTTTGTAGTTAAGCCTCTTTTCTGACAGCGCAGAGGCCCACACATTCACAAGCTTCCCAATCTGTGCAATGAAGTCGGCTGTGTTTGAAATCCCCATGGGAGTTATAGATATGTAAGGCATTCCATACTCTTTTTCCAAGAAAGTTGCTGTCATCAAGCCCGCTTCACGATAAGGAACTGTATTAAACCAAGCTCTTGGCAAATCCCTCAAACAATTCAGAGACCCCCCCTCTGGGATTACTTGATTGACTAAAATTCCCGATTCTCCAAGTAGACGTTTCAATTCGCGACAGTCATGCTGATTATGGAACCCCAAGGTAAAAATCCCTATAATATTTGCTGAAGGTACGTTTGTGACGGATCGATCTAAGCTACTTCGTTTAAGAGCCTTATCCAAATAAAATCGAGTTATTTGTTCCAAGGTTCTATCCGCCGCTTGAGGCTCATTGACTCGGTGGTAATTAACATCCGCGGGAATTACATCAGACTCGGAAGACAAAGAAGCTCGATCTACAAAATTTTGTAGATCCTCCTGTAAAATACTAGAGGTACACGTAGGTGTTGAAACGATTAAGTCGGGGTGTTATTCCTCATCTTTTCGGCTTATGTTATTTATAACCTTTTCCTGAGACCCACGTGCTAATACGTGGCGGTCCACTACACTAGCAGTTACTGGGGTAAAATCCCTTTCCCTTTCCGACGTGGAACGCATTACGTTGAAGTAGTCATCTCCCAAAGGGGCATGCATTATAGCATGTACGTTCCTGAAGGAACTGGCTACCCGTAGAGTGCCTATGTGGGCGGGTCCAGCATACATCCAATAAGCTAATTTCATAGTTTGGTTTTGATATCATTTTGTTACTTCGCATCATAAAGGGATCTATTGCTATATGCGGCTTATCATCATAATATAAACTGGAAGACCCACCGAGTAGAACTATTATATAGAGTATATCGAGGGGGGGTGGGGTAGATAGAGAATCGAAGCTAAAAGTAGGTAAGATTTATAACTTCTCTAATTTCTAGTATGTGAGAATGCAAGAAATTTTTTTTTTAGGAAAAAATCTGGGACGGAAGGATTCGAACCTCCGAGTGACGGGACCAAAACCCGCTGCCTTACCGCTTGGCCACGCCCCACAAATGATGGGTATGATGACTATCGCACACTTCGAGTTTCTTGTCAACCGGCTTTTCTAACTACCTGCTCGGTTAGAAGAGAAAAGCAACGAAGGGAAATTGGAGTAGTTTGGAACTACTGTTACTTCAGAAAACTAACTGAAAAGTAATACTTAGGTAGAAACCCAGTCAGATATCATTTTGATCCGGTAAGGTTTCGATTCGGCGAATCCAAATTATTTGAATGAAGAGCATATAATAATACATACCTGACGGGTGAACCAATTGAGAGGTGATGTGTAACCATGTCAGGGCGAAATTACTTGTTACATCACTGGAGAGTCAAGATGATAGTTTTGTATGACATCTATCTGGAAAATTCTATTCACCTCAATGATGCTTCTTTCGCCAAATCACCCGAAGCTTATGCAATCTTCGATCCAATTGTCGATGTAATGCCGGTAATACCGGTGTTCTTTCTCCTCCTGGCCTTCGTTTGGCAAGCCGCAGTTAGTTTTCGATAATAAGTACTAGGGGGTTGCTCAATTCCGGAATGCCCCGTTCCTTACGCGGTGAAGAAGAAAACGTTGTCAAACAGTTGAGGCTAGAAAAAAGAAGGGGGGGTAGCTCCAATTTAAGCAGAAAACCAAATTGGGTAAATTGCAATCTTCTTAGCTTAGATAGTATATGGCATTCAGGGTTAGAGATATCGGTACCGACACATTCATTTCTATCTCGAAAAATAAAAAAAAAAAAGTTGGATGCTCGCGGCTTACCCAAAATTGATAAACATAAGTTTTCTAATTCTAATAAGTTGAGTATTTTTGCAATTTTTATCTCTACCAGTTGAAGTAAGAATAAAAAAACGAAATATTGAATATCACAAATATAATTCATTTGGTGAAGTAACGTCTCGCCATGTCTCAGGAAAGCCGGGTTCCTTCTCTTTTCCGAATTGGAGGAAGAAGTTGTAACGGTATTTTCCAAACAAATGAAAAAGATAGAGATAAATAGATGTTCTAAACGAAACAAAGTTGTTCCGGTTTATTTTATCCCTGGTTCTAAAAAACATGGAGATGTTATCATGCTTACCCTCAAACTATTTGTCTATGCAGTAGTGATCTTTTTCGTATCTCTCTTCGTTTTCGGATTTTTATCAAATGATCCCGGACGAAACCCCGGCCGTGGGGATTAGGTAAAAATCGATGCTTTAGTTGCCTCGCTGAGATAAGTTTATTAATCCACCAGTTTAACCAATTTACTAAGAGGGGAGAGAGAGGGATTCGAACCCTCGGTACATATAATTTGTACAACGGATTAGCAATCCGCCGCTTTAGACCCCTCGGCCATCTCTCCAAACAGCTGGGATTATCTTTCTGCTCAATTTTAACGCGAGGTTGGATTATAAGTCTATACCTACAATTTATAACTACAATACAGTTTGTGGAGGGGATGGCCCTGCCCGCATGCGTTTTACTTGATTCGACGGAGTCAAACTCCGAATTACTTCTGGGTAAAAATTTTACTTCTATGCTTCCTGCCAGCCCCCCCCCCCTCTCCCTACGACGTAAAGTGGGTAAGTTAAATCGGGTACAAACTTAAATGGGTACAAACTTAAAATCTCGCCCAAGATAGATTCCCTTTTTTTAACCTGGACAATATTGGCAAATTGGGAAACTTGCTTCTGTTAACTAAACCAAAATGATTACCAATGCGACGCAATGGTCAATTTTGTAGGTAAAATGCTTGTTTTAGAGGCGTAGCAAAATAATTTTGCTTCACGAATTTGATGCCATCAGTTTTTCCCACCTCCCCGTTTTTTTCTTCGGATAAGTGAAAAAATTCTTGATATAAAGATAGATTTATGAAAAACGATAGAAGGAGGGATAATGAATCTAGAAATAATTGCGCAACTTGTTATCTTGGCGTTGGTAGTTGCATCAGGGCCTTTAGTAATTGCACTATTGGCAGCTCGAAGGGGTAATCTGTGACGTGGGCAGCGCAACCACTAAATGAATACTAATTCCGTATGTAGATATACATATACAAAAACAAGTAGGAATGGGTGAGATGGAGGGGGGGGGGGGGGCTCCTCCTATAATCAAATACAAGCACGTTTGGAATGCCTCACCGATGTAGAGATAGCTCGTATAATATAATACGGGTGTACCGTCGCGGGTATAGTTTAGTGGTAAAAGTGTGATTCGTATCATATTGATTTTAATAGTTAAGGGATCTCTTAAACAGAATCTCAGCTAAATCAAGAAGCTTTATTTTTACAGAAGCACATCTATTTCTCCCTACTAGTTACTGGTAGTAGTGTGGGGGGAGAATGCACCATTCCTGTTACTCTTGTACTTCGTAAGTCGTACCGGTTAGTGACGAAGCAGGATTATATCGGTATGCAAGAAAACAGGGATGATTTCGTAGGATGAAAAAAAAAAAAGAATCTATGGGTAGACATCTAAAATATTTGTTTCATCGTCACTGAACCTTGGAGAAAAAAATCCAAGCCTGAAAGTTATATATATAGATTGATTCTGGTTTATCAGGATTATCTCGCACTTTTAGAATTAGGCGGCAAAAAATGCTTCCAAGACTCGGTGAAAAATATTTTCCTAAGGATTTCTAAGAGTAGAAATAAAGAACGAAGTAAATAAAAGAAGAAAAGAGGCAATTGATAAAGTTAATTTTTTTTTTCTTTTCGAGGGATCATCTAAGAAGTTTATCAATGCTATACGAACAAAGCGTAAGCAAGACTGACATAGATTTTACGGATACCACTTACTCAAAGTGGGGTGATTACCTCCTCTTCAAACGGTTGGGGAGGGGGAGGGGGAAAGCTGTCAACTATTTCAACATAAGGAAAGTATCGATCCCCATAAAAATAATTTGAAAATGTGCCCCCTTCAATTAAGAATTAAGGCAGAAAGGACAACCCACCCGTGTTGCAGCTGTTTTGTTTAACTAGGTTGGTATGTGTAGACAAATTCTGCCCCAGTTTCGCACTATTGATCCCTCCTTTCCATAAAGGAGCCGAATGGACGGAAACTACCACGTTCGGTTCTGGATTAGCGACGTCACAGCCATTTGTTGCCGTCGACTATAACCTTTAGCCTTCCAAGCTACTGATGCGGGTTCGATTCCCGCTACCCGCTGTTGATACTAATAATCTTGGAGTCCTAGTCGAATTACGAATTAACCTCTCATCCGTGGATTGCGTCGTGAACAAACTACAATTATGCATTTATTGTTTGTTCACGACTTGAGAGCTAATCCATCAACATATTTATAACTAACCTGGGGGGGGGGGGGGGGTAGAAGCAGGCGTCCATCGTCTAATGGATAGGACAGAGGTCTTCTAAACCTTAGGTATAGGTTCAAATCCTATTGGACGTAATTCCGCGTCTGGGGTGATTATATCGGCGTAGATGAAGTAGAAGTGGTCGGGTAATGCTTGAGAGTCACTCCCCGGGTGCAATCTGCAACTTTTTTACTCACTTCTCTTGCAATAGAAAAATTTCTGTCGACTCCTTAATTGCTTCCTTCAAAAATGTTTCCGCTTGTTCCGTAGACACTTTTGTGGAACGAGTAATTTCACCGAATTGAGGTTTATTTGTTATTACATACTCGCGTAACTGAACCAAGAAGCGTTTGACTTGTTCAACTTCTGGTACATCTAAATATCCGTTGACTCCAGTGTAAGTGGTGGCCACCTGCTCCTCGACCGATAATGGGGCTGATTGAGATTGTTTAAGCAGCTCACGCAATCGCTGGCCCCTAGCTAACTGATTCTGAGTAGTCTTATCAAGATCAGAGGCGAATTGTGCGAAAGCCTCCAATTCTGCGAATTGTGCCAATTCCGATTTCAACTTGCCAGCCACCTGTTTCATAGCTTTTATTTGAGCTGCGGAACCCACTCTAGATACAGAAATCCCCACATTTATTGCTGGTCGGATCCCAGCGTTAAATAGATCTGCTGATAAGAAGATTTAGCCGTCGGTGATAGAAATAACATTGGTAGGGATGTAAGCTGAGACATCCCCCGCTTGTGTCTCAACGATAGGTGAAGCCGTCATGCTACCTTCCCCTAATTGGATACTTAACTTAGCTGCTCTCTCTAAGAGGCGAGAGTGTAGGTGAAAAACATCTCCCGGATATGCTTCTCGACCGGGTGGTCTTCTTAACAGCAAAGACATTTGTCGATAAGCTTGGGCTTGTTTGGAAAGATCGTCATGGATAATCGGGGTATGCTGCTTGCGATACATGAAGTATTCGGCTAAAGCTGCTCCCGTATAAGGAGCGAGATATTGCAGAGTGGCTGGAGAATTCGCGGTTTCTGACACCACAATTGTATAGCTCATGGCGTCGCGATCTTCAAAGGTATCAACTACCTGAGCCACGGAAGAAGCTTTTTGACCGATGGCTACGTAGACACATATAACATTTTGACCTTTCTGATTCAAAATTGTATCTGTAGCTACTGCTGTTTTACCAGTCTGTCTGTCGCCAATAATTAATTCTCGCTGACCGCGACCTATAGGAATCATGGAGTCAATAGCAATAAGACCTGTTTGTAAAGGTTCGTATACGGAGCGTCTCGAAATAATCCCCGGAGCGGGGGATTCAATTAACCTAAATTCAGAAGCTGGGATTTGACCTTTCCCATCGATAGGTTCGGCCAAGGCATTTACGACACGACCCAAAAACGAGTCACTGACTGGTATTTGGGCAATCTTTCCTGTCGCTTTTACAGAACTTCCCTCTTGTATCGTCAAACCATCACCCGTCGGTACAGCCCCAACATTATCAGATTCCGGATTCGGAGCGATCCCTACTGTACCATCCTCAGATTCCACCGATTCGCCAGCCATTACTTTGTTGAGTCCGTGAATACGGGCAATCCCATCTCCGACTTGAAGTACGGTACCAATGTTAACAACTTTTACTTCCGGGACATACCCTTCAATTTGCTTGCGAATAATGCTGCTAATTTCGTCGGGTCGAATATTTATTACCATGTTTGCCAAAAAGATATTACTGGAGGGAGGGGAAATAAAAATAAAACCCGTTTTATAATGAGGCAGTAGTTAATTTGGAACTAATCGGATTTGTTTATCATGGCTCTGAACAGGCCGATGTGATAATCAATCACTCGTAGATGCAGTTGATTATCCAGACGACTATTTAGACCTTCTAGAGCCCTTTCGGACGCTAGTCGAGAAACTTGCTGCCGAACCTGCTCGATAGCGCGTTGCTTCTCGAAACGAATTGAAAAGTTTTTACTATCCTCCAATCCTTTTAAATCTTTATCGGCTGCATCAACGAGATCCCGCTGTTCCCTATCCATCTGCGTAAGTCCATTGATTCGGATCTCATCCGCTTTAACTTTTGCTTGCTGCAGGCGAATACGAGCCTTCTGAAGTTTTTTAGTAGCTTCCTCGTGACGCTCTTCCGCATCCCGAATTGTATTCAAAATTGTTCTTTCGCGATTCTCTAAGAAATTGATCAATGAAAGTGGATTACAGATCTCTGATTCTCGGAGACTGATAATCTCTTCCCAAACCGAACATGGATTTTTCGATCCATTCGGCTTTCCTGCCCGTTTCTACCGAGAAATCGGTAGGATCCAACGGATAATGTTTCAACCTGCGGGCTTGCCTCCTTATCTTCTCCGTTAAATAATAAGATTCATCTCAAGTAGGTTTACATGGAATAATCAATATTTGAGAAGGAGGAGAAAAATTGAGGACTCTCCCAGAAAATTATTAATTATTTGAGAGCCGTTTCTTCCGAGTGGTATTCATCTTGTATGGGTTGTCTATTCAGCAAATTGAAGAAGATTGAGCTAAATCAACTTTGATATCTATCTATATATCTACCTGTAGAGGTATCTTAAGTGGTACGAATCAAAGTATTCCTGATATGAGCGTCATATATCGAAATGATGCGTTTCCAATCGCGATTTGGCTTACGCGGTAGGGGAAGGAAAACCCTAATTTTGCCAAGACTTCAAGCAATTTGGCTTTAACCATATTGACGACAGTCCCGAGAATCAGTCAATGGAAGTGAAAGTTTCATCGATTACACGGAATGCTCCGGTTCCTGCATAACACTTATTTGCGGGGAATTCGTCGGGGTTTTGCACCTTTACCTTTGAGCGCAACTGAAAAAAACAGTTATCTCACTCGGATATACGACTCGCACACACTCCCCTTCCGTAGTAAAACAATATACCTACCACTAAAATTAAGTTAATTAAGTTTATCTCCAAGATATTGGTATTTAAGCCAATACTTGCGGCAAGAGTCCAATCACTTGAGGGAGCAGCGATCTCACTTACACTTCTCGTAATCCTTTCCCTCCTGGAAGGTTTTGCAAGATTTAAACAACTTCTGGTCCAGCCTGGGAGGAGGTGGCAAACTACAAATTCTGAAAAGTCGAAGGAAAATTGCGATGGGGACAATATTTTCCGAGTTATCAATTTCGGCAACTTATATCGGTTTACCCGAAAGGGAGAGTTACAAGTAAACGCGGCAGGTACTCGGTTGGGTAGATGGAGCATCGACTTCCCACAAGCCCCCCCCTCCCGACTCGCCACTGATTTGAAAACAGTTTGGAGAGGGGGGGGGGAGGGGGTGCGCCTGGCGGGCTACTCCTCGTTACAAACAGGTTAAACAAATGGATTGGCAAATAACGAAGCTAGAGCTACAACTGATCCGTAAATTGTCAAAGCTTCCGTGAAAGCTAAACTCGATAATGAAGTACCTCGTGTCTTGCCTTCTGCTTCTGGCTGTCTCGCGATACCCTCGACTGCCTGACCTGCAGCAGTCCCCTGGCCGACACCCGGGCCAATTGAGGCAAGGCCTACAGCTAACCCAGCAGCAATGACAGAAGCAGCAGAAATCAATGGATTCGTATTAGTCTCCTCCTAATTTATTTACGTTAATCAATTTTGTTTCGTTGGGTATTAACTAGACTTGGCGCAACGAAGACTTTCTAGTGAATGCTAATTGAGAAATCAATTCTACACGAATCTGATCAAAACTACTCATGTGGCGTAACATAATACCCGTATACCTAATGTTGAATTTGGAAAAATAATGAAGCACAAGAAGGACGCACTTACCTTCTGCGTCAATCGGTGCTACTTCCCACCTAATTTAATAAAACTAATTTAATAAAATTGGATCGAAAATATTTGAATATTTGGTAGTAGTAATTACAACCTACCAAAATATGTCTATTCCAGCTTCAGCGCAAGTAATATCTAACCACTTGACTTCATATGCTGTGACGTCGGTCCAGCTGAGATCTAAATTGGTTCAAACAGGAAACGCGAAAACGACATAAATTGCTTCCCATAAACTTCGTGTATTCCTTCTTAAGAATATGAGCTTAAAGGTGAAAATAACTAATTATTTCCCATTCAAAAACTTAAATGGTTCAAGTTAAATTTGGAGGACCATGTGAGATTTCTAAATTTAACCCCCCCCCCGCTCGTCTGTATTATTACTTGGAGTGGAGGAGGAGGCAGCACGGATCTCGTACCGCTATAGCATGATACCACAAAAACAAAATTTTTCCACTACAGCGACCCAATGACTGGTTGTCAGAAGAAATATTTTGTGGCTACTATATCATTTTGAAATGACTCAACCCGACCAAATTAGTGGTGGCCCTCCGTGGATTCCCCGATATGAGCTGCAGCCAAAGTGGCAAAAATCAAAGCCTGTATGGCACTTGTAAATAGTCCTAAAGGCATCGTGGGTACAGGAACAATTGAAGGTACTAGGGAGACGGGAACAGCTACTACCAACTCGTCAGCCAAAATATTTCCAAACAGTCGAAAACTAAGTGATGGGGGTTTGGTAGAATCTTCCGAAATGTTGATAGGTAGTAGTACCGGAGTTGGCTGGATATACTTACCGAAATAACTAAAACCTCTTTTGTGTAAACCCGCATAAGAATGTGCCACTGATGTAAGCAAGGCTAGTGCAACAGTAGTGTTGATATCGTTGGTAGGTGCAGCCAACTCTCCATGAGGCAACTGAACCATTCGCCGGGGAAACGGAGCGCCAGACCGGTTGGAAACAAAAATGGATGGAAACATCGTTCCAATAAATGGAACCCGGGGACGGTATTCCTCTTCCCCCATCTGGGTCCTAGTTAAATCCCTAATAAATTCAAGAACATATTCGATGAAATTCTGGCTGCCAGTTGGTATGACTTGCAGATTCCTGGTAGCTACAATAGGTAGAGCCAGCAACAAGGCGATAACGACCCAGGAAGTTATAAGAACCTGCGCATGAACTTGAAAGTCTCCTATTTGCCAATAAGAGTGTTAGCCTACTTCTACACTCGATACTTGATACAGATAATCAATCTCATAAATTCGGAGTTGCTCGATGTGCGTAATACCCCCCCTCTCAATAGAAGATAAATTTATCTAAAAAATTTGAGGCGATCGCTGCAATTTACTTATTCTGAAATAGGAAAAGCACGTTAGTTTTCTGGTGGAATTAGGCGACATCCTCAATTACGGTATAAACCCCGAGCTATTTCATTACAAGTTGTTGGGGCAGTTCTGAGCCTTGCCACCTGTTAATTTATCTAGGAGAACTTTGAGTTCGAACGACCTTCGCAAATAGCTAGTGTTGGTTTGTCCAATATCCATCGGATTGAGGGTCGCGCGTCGTCATTGCCGGGAATTGGGATATCTACAAGATCCGGATCGCAATCTGTATCGACAACACAAATTGTGGGAATACCTAGAATAATACATTCCCTAAGGGCGATAGATTATTCGTGTTGATCAGTAATTGTCGCAATATCGGGTAAATCTGACATATATTGAATTCCGCCTAGACACTTTTTTAGTTTAAACAGTTATCCCCTCAAAATCGCCGCCTCTTGCTTCGGAAGTCAGTCGAACCCTCCTGTATCTTCTCCATTTTGTAAGTATTGAAACCTGCGGAGACGCATTTCCGTAGTGAGCCAATTTGTTAACGTACCGCCTAACCACTTCTCATTTACATAGTGACATTGAGATCTTGTTGCGGCTGATGCTATCAAATCAGCTACTTGATGTTTCGTACCAACCGTTGGGAATTCTTTTCCCTCCGCTGCTGCATCGAATACCAAATCACAAGCTTCAGATGAAAGACGAGCAGTCTGAGTTAGGTCGGGGATATGAACACCTTTCCGTTCCGTAAATATATAGGGTGACATCCTGGGATTCCATTTCTGGGTTTGGTGACCAAAGTGGATTCCCGCTGCCATCATTCCTTCTAACTCAATATTCCGATTTTTCTGTTGCATCTTCCCCCCCCCCCCAAAAAAAAAAAAAAAAGCTGTAAACTCGTTTCATTTTAACTAAATTTGATAAATTATTACAATCTGGTGATCAATTTTGCGGATTGAAACGCGCAAAAACTTCATCTAGCACCGGGTAACCCCCTATATTATCCCGAGATTAATATAAGGGAGGGGTCCGGCTCAATCCCTTATGGATAAATAAATTGGTGTCGATATTTTGCTTCCCGCGGTAACCGCGTAGATCATATTTTGTTCGCCAATTTAAATTCTTACTATTCCTATCCATTGCCGAATGAAACCCCTTTCGTTTACTCACTTCTAGTTGACAAACGATTTCTGGACTACCTGTTCCAACAGGGACAACGTCACCAAGAATAACATTTTCTTTCAATCCCTTCAACCGATCGATTCGACCGCGTAGAGCAGCTTTGGCCAATACTCGCGTAGTTTCTTGAAGACTCGCCTCTGATGGAAAACTTGTAGTATTAAGGGATGCCTTTGTCATTCCCAGTATAATAGGTTCGTAGAAAATTGGTCTTTTCAATACGCGATTCATCCGTTCCGCCTGTGACAACTCGACAAGCTCCCCAGGAAAGAAGACGTTGGCTATTCCCTCTTCCGACGCTACGACCCGTGATGTTAGTTGCCAAATAATAATTTCTAGATGTTTTTCAGATATTTGTACTCCTTGAGATTCATAAACTTCTCGAATTTCATTAATTAGAATCATTTGGCAGCGTTCCATACTTGTTCCAGCACTTGGAAAGTGGCTCCAGAGGTTCCCAATTAATCTTGTAATACCCCGACTCCATCTCCCAAAAAGATCTTCGATTCTTGCTGGAATAGAGGCAATGGTACGAGACTCCAGTAGCTGCTCAACCTTCGGAAGACCCTGAGTAATATCTCCAGATTTCAATCTATCATGTGGTAATGTTATTGATGTATCTCCCTTCCCAATGATGTCTCCAGATATCTTGTGGGGAGTTGCTCCCCGGGTCGCCAGCAGGGTCCTACCAGTTCTGACTAGTAAGTAATCTCGGTAAATGGCTACAACCTGACCGGACTGGAGAACTACATCACTTCCATAGAAATATCGATTTTCGTTGATTAATAGTCCTAGATGAATTAGCAGTATTCCCCAACTAAAAAATTTTGATGTCGAACAAATTGGCTTTTCCAATAAAAATCTATTTAAAAAAGAATTTATAGGACATTTCAGTGTTAATTTGGTTTCATCAATTAAATACCGATGTAGGTGGCCCGGCGTATCTGCCGAATACGTATCTGCCGAAAAATCGGGAAAATAATTGACTAGGAAGGAAGCTTTGCCACTCAGTGCCGAATGGGGGGTAGCCGAAAAGTAGGAAATTGCGTATGAAGTTCCCGATAAACCTACCTCTTCAAAATTTAATTGACAACAAGTGAGACTTGATTTTTCAAATTTAACTGACCTTTCTTTAATATTTAGATTTGGATACTTTTCCGAAAACGATTCATATCTGGAACTGAGTAAAACGTTTTTCGGACTACCGTACGGGCCGCCTATACCCGATTCTGGTTGAGGTAAGTATTCTCCAACCTCTTGCTCGTAGTTATTATTGCTTGAATCAGGGAGGGAATTATTACGATAAAAGTCAAACGGTGACAAAGTTAAGAAAGATGCACCACGTTCTGACACTGAATGAACAGTAACGCTTTGATTTTTGAGAATTAAGTAATTGCTGTCGTTGGATAGATTGACTTGAGCGGGAAATGGCTTGTCAACAGACACCAATTTTTGGGAAACTTGACTGACTCCGAGCCGTCGCTGGGGGGTATACGCCACCGAATTAACCTGAAGGAAAGTACTGAAGAGATTATTGATTCCCACATTGGCAAGAGTTAAATAATTTTTTTCCGTAGAGGGAGTCTGGCGGAAGTGTCTTCGCCACCCAGCCACTAAAAAAGTTCGAATTAATTGAATAGTCGTGTGATTAATCATTTTGATTTCCCCACCATTTTTATGGGAGATACATGGTAGGGTTTGGACTTTGGCGCGTTTCCGCGTTTTGGGCTTATCAGCGCAGAAGACTTCCTGCAACAAAGAATCGCTAGATACATCGTATTTGACAACTGGTCTTACCAGGACAGAGGTCTTTCTTTTCCTGTAAAGTGTAACCGGTTGGAGGTAAACCCAACCCTTGGTTTTGATTCCACCAATAATCAAATTACCTGACTCTATTAGATTAACATTTTGTCTCCGTATACTAGTTGCCTTCCCCGGATTGTGAATATATCCGGGTAATACTCTTACCGTAATGCCGTTTGTTAATGTTTTTTCGATTCGGATTAGTCCACCTACTTTACTACTAATAGTATCAGTTATTCGTGTGCCTTCTTCTACAATAGTATTGTTTGTTACCAAAATAGATGATGGGGGTTCATTTGTAGTATAAGCCTCTTCGGGAATTATAAAGGAATTGCCTCCTCTGACTATTCTATACCATGAGCCGGAAGTCAATTTTCCCGCTTTAACATCAAAAAGAAATCTATTTCTATCGATGGGTTCTACTTCTATCGTACCATATTTCATAATCCCCGAAACACCAGTTTGATACTCGAGTTTTTCGTAGATAGCAAGGATATCGCTTCCATCCGAAATGCTGTTTAACTGAACATCAATATTTGCAAAACGTGATTCGTTAAACTTTTTCTGTTGTCTTTCCAGCAATAGAGAAACAAATTCAATTTTTTCGGACCGCTCCACTTTGATATTAGATGGAATATAGTTAGATTTTGGAGGTTTTGACCAATTTGAAAAACATTTTGGATCGATTCCAAACTCTCGAATACTTTTTCGAGAACCTTTGCAATTGACGGCATCAATTTCTTCTTCGCTACTTTCTTCGAAATAATTGCACCTCCTTCCGGGAGAATTGGGCTTTATACCGACTCTATCCCGATCTTTATGAAACAAGTAGCTTTCGTCGGAATCGCTATAGGCCCCTGAAAGAATCCGGATATGGCCCGCCTCGCGTACGACGCGAATGGGGTTGTCTATACAATCGCGTACATGCCACAAAAATTTACTCCAGTGAATCTCTCCTTTTAAATTTGGATAAATAGCTTTTTGGATACGTTCCTTAAGGGGAAACTCTTTGGCTCGTACTTCCGCGACGATTTGCTGCGCTTCGACAAACTGACCGTTTCGAATCATAAGTAGACTTTGGGCTGGGACGACGAAATTATGTGTAGCGCTACAACTCCTGATAACAACGGATGAATTATCCCGACACATCCAAGCGGGATGCCCATGTCGTGTACGTGTGGGATAAACCAGCCTCCCATCGGAATTAATAAGTCCATTGAACGGAATTCGTACGTATTCTGCGATATCGCCCGTAAATACCCCACCTGTATGAAAAGTTCTCGATGTTAACTGAGTTCCCGGTTCCCCAATGGATTGACCCGCGATGATACCAACAGCTTCCCCCAATTCTACCGAATCGTAATGAGCAAGACTCCGACCGTAACGCCACTGACAAATCCGGAAAATGCTTTTACGTGTCAAAGGAGATCTTACATATATTGGCTGTGCCGACGCTACTGAGTTACTAGCCAGTCCATCACTGATATCTTGATTACGGGTGGCGATACATCTAACATCCCAATAGACGTTATCTGCCAGCACACGTCCAACCAATTTTTGATATGATATTATTCTAATAGATTCTCGTTTCTCTTGGGTGATATTCAGCAAAGCAATGCTTTTGGTAGTTTCGCAATCTTTCTTGCGTACGGCAATGTGTTGGACTACTTCAACGGGTCTGCGTGTTGGGTATCCAGCATCGGAGGTTCGAACCGCGGTATCCACAACCCCCTTGCGGGCACCATAGCAGGAAATTATATATTCCGTCAGGGATAGGCCTTCACGGAGATTTCTTCGAATGGGTAGATCAATTACTTGTCCCCGGGGATCCGACATCAATCCCCTCATTCCAAGCAACTGATGAACTTGGGATATACTTCCCCGGGCCCCCGAAAGAGACATCATGTGAACTGGATTTAAAGGATCGATCATTTTAAAACTTGGATTCATTTCTCGTTTTGGACATTCGCTTGTAGCGTACCAGGCTTCAATCGATTGACGCAACTTCTCCACGGCATGCAGACTTCCGTAGCGATAATGCTGCTCTGAGACGTAACCTTATTTCTCGGCGTCTTGTACAAGCCATCCCCTGGATGGTACTGCTAGGAGGTCGTCGATGCTTAGTGATACAGACGCTCTTGTAGCTTGTTGGAAACCCAAAATTTTCACTTGATCCAAAATATTTGTTGTAGATGCAATTCCAAAACAAACGACTAACTTGCCTATGAGTCGTCTCATCGCAACTCTATCCATTGTTTTGTTGCAGAACGGCAATTCAGTTTGATCCGTCATTATAGAAACCTCACCTCATTCATATATATCATCTTTTTATTTTGTTACATTTATTAATCAATAATTTGAATCTAAGTAATTTACTAAATATTTATTAAGTATATCTATCTATATCTATCTATATAGATAGATATAGATAGATATAGATAGATTATTTTTCATTCTTCATTTTTGCGGCTGGATATAGGCATTTCGTCTCGCGTCACCATATCCGGCACGGACGAAGTAGCACACGAAGAGGCTTTTGATACACCTTGCATCGCTTCCCTCAGTTGTTGGTTAGATAAAACGCGACCAGCCGTGGTAAGTACATATATACTTGAGATAGATCCCTTCCTACACTTTCTAATCTGGTAATTATCATAAGGGTGAAGAGATGTTCCCAAGGATTCATGTTGGGATTCAACAGGTAATTCACGAATTTTCGAACCAATCATTTCCAAATTAGTTTCCCATCGAAGCCACAAGAAACTACAGAAATCAATTTGATTTGATTCCTTGGCTCTGAGTATGTCGTAGTAACTACCGAAACGGGGTATTCCGGCAGGGGCGGGGTGGACATCATCTCCTCCCATCAAAACGGAATGTCTGTTTCCATAGATTCCTTGCTTATTTTCGATTGTTAGTACATAAAGACCGAGAAGCATGTCTTGACTCGGGACAGATACAGAATCGCCCGTAGCGGGGGATAACAAATTTATGTGCGAAAACATCGGAGGACGAGCTTCAATCTGAGCTTCGAGAGATAGGGGCACATGAACGGCCATCTGATCTCCGTCAAGATCTGCGTTAAACCCCCCACAAACCAATGGATGTAAACGAATGGCACGTCCTTCCACCAAAATGGGTTGAAATGCTTGTATACCCAGCCTGTGCAAAGTAGGTGCTCGATTCAGCAGTATGGGATGACCCCGCATAACTTCCCGAAGAACTTCCCATATGATGGGATCTTCTTTTCGTATCATACTTTTAGCCGATCGTAGATTACAAGCAAGATGTCATCCGATCAAGTTACGAATTACAAATACTTGGAAAAGTTCAATTGACATTTCTCGGGGTAATCCACATTGATGTAATGAAAGAGACGGGCCTACGACAATAACGAAACGGCCCGGGTAGTCAACCCGTTTTCCAAGCAAATTCTCACGAAATCGTCCCTCTTTGCCCTCAATAACCTCCGAAAATGACTTGTAGGGTCTGTTATTGATATCCCTCATTGGTTGCCCACGTATACCATTATCGATGGGGGCGTCTACGGCTTCTTGAATAAGTCTCTTCTGACAAACAATTAACCCCTCCGGCGTGAATTCACTCCCCGATAAGAATTCGGCAAGAGTATTATTTCGATGAATCACCTTTCTGTAAAGCTCGTTAAGGTCGGAAGTAACTAATTCGCCTTCATACGATTCAACTATCGGTCTCAATTCAGGTGGCAGAACCGGCGAGAGATCTAAAACCATCCATTCCGCTTTTAGGTTCGTCCGTAAGAAATCCTTGGCTAATTTCATCCGTCTAACCAAAAGATCTTTCCTTCTTTGAATTGTTCGATCTTCCCATTCATTCCCAACAGGCCTTTGCTTCGTCGGCGCCTGCCACTCCAAATGTGCACGATCCATGACACTTCGCAGATCCAAACTAGTTAATCCTTTTTTGACGGCATCTCCCCCAGTGGCAAATTCGTTCCCTTGAAGTGTTTCGTAATTTCGAGTTGAGAAAAAAATGGGAAGCATGTTTCTCCAGGATCGGTCTTCGTAATTGAACAAACCCCGCAATCTTAATAGGTTGGGCCTTTCGGCCACGGGCCTAGCGAGAAAAAGATTGGGATAGGTCGGGCGGTGCCCCCCCCCCTAGAATCGGACATGAAAGTTTCCTCTCATCCGGCTCAAATAACTAAGCGTAAATTTGAAACAATTTGACGTTTTTGAGACGCGATAATAGCGTCTCGTCAAAGATCAAGTAGTTACTCATTACTCGGGTTTCAACTTGCTTTTCTCGAGTAGTCTTGCACCCTCCGTATCGAGCGATCTACCAGGAAAGAAGCAGTTTTTTCTTTCGATATTTCTCTCTTGATTTAGTCGTAGGCTGGAGATTTTTTCCTTGTTCCTAATGCGATCACTTCCCTCTTTGGGTTTCCGCTCTACTTCGATGGCTACTAGTTTAATTGAATAGAAAAATCAATGCGATGATTATATTTTCATAACCATATATAGAAAATAGAACAAAATATAGAAAATAACTTTTGGAAAGTTTTTTCCCTCGAGAGGGGGGGAGAGAAAACCAAATAACTGGGTTGAGCAGCACTTGATTTTTATCCTATCAACTGAAATAAAAGTAGTTATTACGAAGCCCAATTGTTGGATTTTTTTTACTAAAAATTAACCATGGAGGGGGGGTACCCATTCTATACACAATAGTTTTTACCCCGAGTTAGACAATATTCCTCGATCGACGCGAGGAACATGTCGGTTAGAGGCTTCCCACTTTTGCATGGGATGACAGCTTATAGCAAATCTGTAATGATCAACACATACAGTCGAGTCACGCATCGCAATATACTGGGCTTTCTGATTCCTTAAGAGGTTTGGCAAGTGGATTTGCAATATAACTAGGGATTCGCTTTGAGAACCACACGTGGGTTACCGGACACGCAAGTTTGATGTATCCCATTCGGTATCTTCGAACCCGGGAGTCGATAAACTCAACTCCGCAATGTTTGCAAAAATTGGAATACTCCTCTCCGTTATCGACAGATCGATAGTTTCCACACGCGCAGACGCCACTTTTTACGGGCCCGAGTATCCTTTCACGAAATGAGCCATCTCTCTCTGGTTTATGAGTCTTGTGATGCAACGTGTAAGGTTAATCGACTTGCCCGACGACATCTCCATTGGGTAACTTCCTTTCAGCCCAGCTGCGAATCTGCTCGGGGGAAGCCAGTCCAACCCGAAGCTGTTGATAATTAGCTCGATGAATCATAGAAAATAAAATTTTGATTGATTATTCATGAAAGAAGTTTCAATTGGATATCAAATGTTTTCACTCTCCCTCTCCAACCCCTCTTCAATTATAAAGTTGTGCTCCAGGTTTAAACCCATGCAACGTAATTCTCGAACTAGCAGTCGGAAAGACTCTGGAACAGTGCTAGGTTTGCAAACAGGTTTTCCGGTCATAATTGCACTAGGTACCTTGTAACGAGCCTGAATATGATCTGATTTAGTTGTAAGCATTTCTTGCGACGTGTAAGACACACCAAAACCCTCCAAAGCCCGGACTTCCATTTCTCCAACCCGCTGTCCCCCTCGTCTGGATCTCCCCTTTAGAGGTTGCTGCGTAACAAGTGCGTAAGGCCCGCTGGATCGCGCATGAATTTTATCGTCGACCTGATGAATCAATTTCATCATATAGGCTTTTCCAGTTGTAATGGGTTGCACGAAGGGATCACCCGTTCGTCCATCTATCAATCGGCTTTTTCCGGGGTGATCGGGTTCAAATAACCACGGATTACGAGTATTTGCGCTTGCTCTACAAGGTTCTGAAAATACTAGTTTCCTAGAGGCTTCCCGTTCGTATCTCTCATCAAAGGGTACTATACGGTAATGGGTTTCTGAAAACTCCCCAGCTAAGCCAAGTAGGCATTCGAAAATCTGTCCCACATTCATTCATGAAGGTACTCCTAAAGGACTTAATACCATGTCAACTGGTGTACCATCTTGCAGATAAGGCATATCCTGTCTGGGTAATATTTTTGACGCAATACCTTTATTCCCATGTCTACCAGCTATCTTATCACCCACTTGTATCTTACGCTTTTGCAGTATATAGATATGAATCACTTCTGAATCGTTCGAAGTGTCGTCTTCGGGGTAGACCCACCTGACGTCAGTGACTCGACCTCTTCCACCAATTGGAACTTTCAGACAGCTTTCTCTTGCATTAACTAATTGTATACCGAAAATGGCTTGTAACGATCTCCCTTCTGGAGCACGTGATGAATCTGCCCCCTCTTGGGGCGTTGGTTTACCCACCAAAGCATCTCCCGCCTCTACCCAAGATCCCGATTCTGCGAGCCCATTCTCGTCTAAGTGTCTAAGTGTATGGCTATCCAATTGAGGTATTTGCTTGGTAACCCTTTCAGGACCCTGATTTGTTACGCAAACTTCAACTTCGTGTCTTTCAATGTGAAAAGATGTGGAGATGTCTTCGTATATTGGGCGTTCACTAATCAACACTGCATCTTCAAAATTGTAACCTTCCCACGGCATGTAGGCCACTAGTATATTTCGACCCAAAGCTGATTCCCCCCTGGCGGTTGCTGCCCCATCCGCAATGAGTTCCCCGCGTTTCGGTAATTCTCCCGCCAAAACCGTAGACTTTTGGTGTATACAGGTATTACTGTTGGAGCGCTCATATATCTTTAATTTATTGCTTATAACACGTGAAGCTGCATCATTGATTGCTGCTTCATGGATTGATGATAGTTCAATTGTATTACCATCAATATATTGGATTTATCCTTCTCGTGCGGATACAACTACACTTCCCGAATCTGAAGCTACTTAACTCTCTAACCCAGTCCCTACGAAGCATCTTTCGGGATTAACAAGTGGAACCGCCTGGCGTTGCATGGTAGAACCCGTCAAGGCGCAGTTCGCGTCATTATGCTCAATAAATGGAATAAGAGAAGCTCCGATAGAGAAATAATGTAAGGGATGAATACTTCGAAAATCAACTTGTTCCCAAAGGATGCTGAGAAATTCTTGTCGATATCGAACCGGTATGAGTTCCCTCCCTCTAGTTCTCCATTGGGATATTAATGAATTCTCAGTTGCTATTCGGTAGCAATCATCTTCAGTGGGAGATGAATCTATTAATTGCTCTTTTTCAGATGATTCCGACATTTCAAGGTACGGGCTCTGCAAAGAGCCGGAATTGTTAACTTCCGCCTGAATAGCTAGCGACGAAATAAGGCCAGCATTCATGCCTTCCGATGTTTCAATGGGGCAGATACGACCATAATGACTAAAATGAATATCTCTAGCTTGAAAACTGGCGGTTCGACGTGTCAACCCGCCGGGACCTACGGAACTTAATCTTCGTTTATGAACCATTTCTGACAGTGGGTTAGTTTGGTCTAGAAATTGTGATAGGGGGTGTGATCCAGAAAACTCCTTGAAAGTTGCTATTACTGGTGCAGGCGTGACTAATCCTCGGGGCGTTATCGCGCGTTTGCGCTTAACGGCCCTAGATAGATTTTGTCGAATCGAATTCTCCAAACGATTTAGGGCCAATTTCAATTGTTCTTGAGGTGAATCCGCTACAGACCGAACACGTCGATTTTTCAAATGATCTATGTCGTCGAGGTCGCCTATTCCATAGCTGATTTCTATTGAGTGATCTGCGGCTGCTAATACGTCTTGGGGTAGCAAAAAATGTTCCGTTTCGGGTACATCGATAGTTAGTTTGATGTTCAGGTTTCGTCGACCAATCTGTCCCAACTCACATCTATGCTGAGAAAACCTCTTCTATAACTCCTTGAATATAGATTCCGAAAATGAGATATCCGCGTCTGTAGCAGAGTACGGGTGTTTGTAAAGCTCTGCTGTGGCATCCTCCGACGATTCGACAGCCCCCCCTTGTTTCTTCAACATATTTGAAAAAATCTTGGGGTAACGAACATTTTTCAAAATATCTTTTCTGCTTAACCCCATAGCTATTAGTAAAATCAAAATGGATATCTTTTTCTTTTTGCTAATGCGAACCCAAATTTTTTGTTTCCTATCCATCTCTGGTTTGAATCTCCCTCCCCGATCCGGAATTACAGTGCTAGTATACGTGGAAACCCCTTTTTGATCGGATTCCCGGTTGTAGTAAATACCGGGACTTCTCAAAATTTGATTGACTAAAACTCTGGCAACCCCATTGATAATGAATGTTCCTTTAGAATTCATCCAAGGAATAGATCCGGGCCGCACGTCTTCCTCTTGTATCACTCTATCTTCGCTGCGACTCAATTAAACTGGTACATATGGATCGGATGAGTATGTGACACATTGATACGCGGCATCTCTCTCTTCGACTGAAGGTTGTGTCAATTGGTACCGCTCACTGATAGATCAGAATTCGACTTCCTTATCTGTATCTTCAATTTTCGGAAAATTTTCAAGTTCTTCAAGCAATCTTTCGTGAACAAATCGATTAAACCCTTCAAATTGAATTTGTGCAAGTTCTGGTAGTACGGGCATATTTTTATTTCCTTCCAATAAAGTGATACATCGAGACCCATCCTCAATGAGGAAATATATTGATTAGATTTCCGTACTTTCAATTTTCTATATGTGAAACAATCCACCCCTAGCCTATAAATAATTTGAACTCAATTTATTCTGCGTCATATTTTTCTCCACAATTAATTGTGGAGAAAAATATGACGCAGAATAAACATGAAATTGTGGGAGAAGCTATAGGGTTATTGAAAAAATACTTCTGCGAGGGTTATTGAAAAAATACTTCTGCGCGATCCAGGTTTTACAAATCTGCGCACCTATTAATGAAGCAAGTCATTTTGCATTGAATTTGGTCGAAATACTTACGTACCCAAAAAGGAGGTAGCAGTGAATAAAAATTCAAACTTAAGAGATACTTAGCTGTAAAGTAGGTTTGACAATTGTACCATATCAGCAATTTTGATTACCAGGAAAGCTTGAAAAAACATAAGGATGTCCCCCCTCCTGTAGATAGCAATTTTGTGTAATCAATTTTTTTTTTTTCCAAGTTTAGTTCAAATCTGCAAAAAGAGGTTACTCGATGAAAAAGGGTTAGGTTTCGGAAACAAATTAAACCTATGTAAAAATCGTTGCCAATCTAGTGGTAGATAGATCTAGTTACTTTCCGCAATTATTGACCAAAGCGGTTTCCCCCCCCCCCCCCCCCCCCCCAAGAAAATAAAAAAGATTGCTGACTCGGGGTTGACTCTGAGGCAATTGATACATAGACTCAAATCAAATTAACCATTGGGATTGTAGTTCAATTGGTTAGAGCACCGCCCTGTCAAGGCGGAAGTTGCGGGTTCGAGACCCGTCAATCCCGACAAACTCCCGATAAACTCCAACAAAACAAAATGTGACAGTTCAAAGTTCAATCTACAGCCTCCAGCTTGGGTCGAGCTGGATTCGAACCAGCGTAGGCATTGCCAGCGGATTTACAGTCCGTCCCCATTAGCCACTCGAGCATCGACCCATAAGTTGGGAACACTTTGGTTTGACCTCATTGAGTTACTTACTTCTAACAAGTCGAATATGATCCCTCTTGGTTGGGTAGGGATCGGCGAGAAAGTAAGAATAAAGTTCATCAATAAGGTCGATGAGGTTCTCAAAAGATGAATACCCCCAGGGGAATTCGAATCCCCGTCGCCTCCGTGAAAGGGAGGTGTCCTGGGCCTCTAGACGATGGGGGCCCGATTACCTTTTGGGAGGATAATAGTATTCGCTACGAATTGTCAATCTAGAAAAACTAAAAGGGAAGTAACGAAGGAACCCATTTTTATCTCAAACAACCTAAATTTAGATTAGACTAACCATAATCATTGAAATAATTTTTTTTCCCGTCTTTTAACTGTATCAAATTAATTGTAGTAATTGGTCAATTAATCCGAAGCGGAGGCGTCAGGAGTAGGTTGCTACTGCGCGGAAGCAACGAATAGGTATTCTCGAGATTTCATTTCGTGATATACTATGTAATCGATATCGAAGATTCAACTTTGATATTTCTCTCATCTGTGATTAATCAAGGATTCGGTCGACCCGACTAATTAAAACTAGATGGTTCATAATAAAGTCCGAGAGTTTTTTACACCGAAACCCACTCGAGCTATTTTCCAATTGATGATTTGAACTACCGATACGGAAGTAAATATTCTTGCGTTCGTAGCCACCGCACTTTTTATTCCAATCCCAACAGCTTTTCTACTTATTCTTTACATCCAAACGGCCGCTCAGAATAACTAGTATTTGGTAACAACTACCAACTTGGCAATAAATTTTCGTATGCAAGAGCGAATAAGAAGGGGAGAAGCGGGGGACGCTGTTTGCTCCCCGTAAAGTAGAGCGATATGCAAACTTTTTTTTTTATTCCGGTTAAAAATTTAATGCTATCCGGTTGTTGCTTTGCTTGCGGCAACTCAGTCTTAGGCTATCGCTTCTTCCCGATTAGCTCTTTTTTCGTCAATTGGAATCTATGCCTTTTTTTCCTTGTTTCTACTTTTCTACCTCCCGCGTATTACGCATCATTCTCGACTAGAATTAACCAAAATTGATAGATCACTTTTTTGATCTATCAATTTCTACTTCTACTAGATTACTTTCGTTTGTTACAAAGCTGGGTTCTACCCAATAATGAATATTAGGTATTGGAGTCAAGCACTCGTATTTACTTCTCTTTAAACCTCTTTGTATACCTCTTAGAAAGCCTCTTAGAAAGATGTGAATCAGTCTAAACGAACCAAGCGTAGTAAAATGAGGTATGCGAACCGAACCGGAGGTATGATTTCAAATGTATGTGCAGCTGTATATTCAATCCCTGTTTCTTATTCTGGGCCCAGTCGCAACATCAGACGAAACAGTTGAAATTTGAATTAGCAGTGGGATGAACTAGCAACAACCGGGATAGGTTCTCTCCAGTAGCGGGGGGAAAAATCAATCTGCCAGATTACCAAATTTACCCAACCTGTTAGTTTAACTTTTTATTTTGGGACAAATAAAATAAGAAATGAATGAAATGGGAGGCGGCTAGCTTCTCCACTCAGGAACATAACCTGGGATGGGGGAGACACGAATCGGTGGTCTAGCCACAACGACGCGTATCCCCCGAATCAGACTGGTAGAGGCGCGGTTAACTTAACCCGTTTGTCACAATCCGCTTCTTCCCCGAACTACAAGTGAGAGGGAAAATGTAGGAATCACCGTCAGGGCAGCCCAAGCTGTGGTAACTAAATCCGTAGTTGTAATTCCTATCTATTCACTCTCTCAATTTTTAATAAATACTAATTATTTATAAGTCCAAAAACAAGGTAAAGCTTGAAAAGGCTTGAAATGCGTTGTGAATGAGGAGCAGACGCCGCCCTGGCGGGATACCCCAATAATAGAAGATATTGAGTATGTGGAAAACTTTTTTTTTTTTAATGGTACTGGTTGATGTTTACGCCTACGGAGATTTTGGTGATTTGGACCTTCGGATTATCAATTAATGATATACTCAATTGGGATTGTTTATGTGTAACGCATCGAGACGCATGAAATGTGATAGGCTATAACAGACTATAGAGCGTCTCAACATGTATCCGACTTCAGCGCAGCAAACAATCCCCGATAAACCTACCTAGATTAATAAATCCAAGTGAAATAAATAAGTAAATTTAGTTCTTTTCATATAGGAAAACATTGTTATTAATAAATCCAATAAAAGTGAAATAAATAAGTAAATTTAGTTCTTTCCGTATAGGAAAATAGTTTTCCGTTAGGCGATACCCAGATTTGAACTGGGGAGTTAAGGATTTGCAGTCCTCCGTCTTACCGCTTGACTATATCGCCCTTCGCTAACTATCAGTGAACAGCGTCGATCTGGGGGCAAAGGAGATGAAGACACTGACCCGGTTCAAAAGGTTCGGTAGCAAATAGCTTATGTGACGAGTATGTCATCGACGCGTAGCAATTATAGACGTCTGACAATTCTGCTAGTAACAAGTATACCCTCCAGCATAAACATTAGCAAGTAAAAGTAGCTAACCCCCCCCCGCGCAATTCACCTATGATATGCATTTGCTAGCGAAACCGGCTACCTCGACAAATATAAAAACGTTTCACCTCAAGATTTCATTCCATTAGTAAGAAGCAAAATTTTGCTTCTTACTTTTTTGCTACTTGCTTCTTCTTCTATTCCCCCAAAATAACTAAAGAATTCCGTGAAAATTTTTATGTGTATCTATCTATATTTAGATATAGAGAGATATGGTATAACCTCTTCGTTTTCTATGGGATAGGCGGATAGCGGGAATCGAACCCGCGTCATCTCCTTGGCAAGGAGATATTTTACCATTCAACTATATCCGCATAACCTTTCATTTCATTTTAACACTGGAATAGTTTCTTAATAGGTAAGAAATTCGCGTACATATTTAGTTCATATGTAAAAAACTGAATTCATTGGGAGTACTTTGCTTATTTATCCCCTCCCCCCGCCCCTTCAACTGTTGAAACGAACTTTCTGCTACAGCTCCTCATCTACGGGCGATACTCTCCCTCACCTTTGTTTGGCGTCTCCACCCGTAATAGTGAATTACGAGAGGAGGAACCGTAGAAACAAAAATCTAAGAAATAAAAGAGTTGGGTATACCTACCAAAGAAACTGATCCAATCCATAATGAAGCCCCAGAAAAGACAATATTTTTATTGCTGGACCAGCCACCGGGGGATGCAAACGCAACGGGTACACCCACAACTAGTAGGAATGAGATGGCGATTAATCCAAATAAAGCCAATTGGAACGCGATAGTCATAATTCTGAGTTTTTTCACTTAAGAAATAAGTTGTTTGTACCATCCAATCCTCATCCGACGGAACTCCCGCCTCGCTAGGACTTACCCCGCTGACGGGGCGAAGATACCTTCTATTTTATTTCTTGCCACTAATTACCTCGAAGCTCATGAAGTACTCGTTGAGTTGTAATTGGTTTGAATTCCGACATTCGGGATGATTATCCGCAACAAATCCACGGGTATAATTCCTCTCACCCTGTATCTTTCGGGGTATAAATAAATCTCAGTCAATAAAGAAATATATATATATAGATATAAATCAATATATCTCCATTTTTTATTATAGGTATTGACGACCTTATGCACCTCTCATCATAGGTGTATAAAATAGGTGTATAAAAAACGTTATTGATACTTCCAAATATCGGGTAAAAAAACAGCCTCGCTGGGAGAGATGGTCGAGCGGTTTAAGGCTCCAGTCTTGAAAACTGGCATGGCGATGAAATGCTATCGAGGGTTCGAATCCCTCTCTCTCCTACTATTTATGTCGAAAAATACTGGACGGAAGGGGCGGCAGTTCTTACTAAGCCTCACTTAATGTTTTTGCTATCCTCTATTAAGGGGAAGAGAGCTTGGTTTTCTCTACCACCACATAATTAAATTATATCTATCTATCTATTTGAATGGATAGATAGATAGAGTTTACCTAGGTGTAATGAGTCCGGCACTAACTTGAAGACACATACTTATCTTACTACTTTTCAGATATTGATTTGCTAGCAGTGAGAAAGAAAGAGGCGAAGAGCTTTTTTTCCACCACTTCGACATATGTTTCAAGTTTCAATTAAGGGGTGTCATGAATAAAACGGGTTCAGTATCACGATCAATTCCCTTTTCAAACCCGGCTGCGGCTGCACGAGCTCTGCCCGCATGCCATAAATGGCCCACGAAAAAGAAGAATCCTAGAACGAAGTGGGAAGTAGCTAACCAACTGCGGGGAGATACGTAGTTCACGGCGTTGATCTCAGTGGCTACTCCACCTACAGAGTTTAGAGAGCCCAGGGGGGCATGAGTCATATACTCCGCAGATCGTCGCTCCTGCCATGGTTGTATATCCCTCTTCAACTTACCGAGATCTAAACCGTTGGGACCCCTTAAAGGTTCTAACCAAGGAGCACGAAGATCCCAGAAGCGCATAGTTTCGCCCCCAAAGATAATTTCTCCCGTAGGGGAACGCATCAGGTATTTACCCAACCCAGTAGGTCCTTGAGCGGAACCTATATTAGCACCGAGACGTTGGTCCCTGACGAGAAAGGTAAAAGCTTGAGCCTGAGAAGCTTCTGGACCGGTGGGACCATAAAATTCGCTGGGATATGCTGTGTTATTAAACCAGACAAAGCAGCAGGCGGTGAAGCCAAAAATGGCAAGAGCTCCCAAACTGTAGGATGAGTAAGCTTCCCCGGACCATACAAAAGCGCGACGAGCCCAGGCAAACGGTTTCGTTAATATGTGCCAAATTCCACCGAAAAGACAAATGGATCCCAGCCATACATGTCCCCCGATAATATCTTCCAGATTATCCACACTTGCAATCCATCCTTCGCCCCCAAAAGGAGATTTCAGTAGGTAGCCGAAGATAACGTTAGGACTTAGGGTAATATTTGTAATCTCTCTTACATCTCCACCCCCGGGTGCCCATGTATCATACAACCCCCCGAAATATAGTGCCTTGAAAACTAGTAGGAAAGCTCCAAGACTTAGCAGTATTAAATGAATACCGAGAATAGTAGTCATCTTATTCTTATCTTTCCAAGTATAACCGAAAAAGGGAAAGGATTCCTCCAAAGTTTCGGGTCCGATCAAAGCGTGATATATACCTCCGAATCCCAAAACTGCAGAGGAAATCAAATGGAGTACTCCGGAAACGAAGTAGGGAAAGGTATCGACTACTTCCCCGCCGGGACCCACTCCCCAACCCAGAGTAGCCAAGTGGGGAAGTAGGATTAGCCCTTGCTCATACATAGGCTTCTCTGATACGAAATGAGCCACTTCAAACAAATTCATAGCTCCAGCCCAAAAGACAATCAGGCCAGCATGAGCTACATGGGCACCAAGCAATTTACCAGATAGATTAATTAATCGGGCGTTGCCAGCCCACCAAGCGAAACCTGTGGTTTCCTGATCGCGACCACCCAGCGAGAGGGTTCCATTAAAGAGCGTTTCCACGGGGTAAAACCTCCTCGGGGAATACAAGGTTTTCGTGGGGCTGATCCTGAGCTGCCATCCAGGCACGGATACCCTCGTTTAGCAAGATGTTTTTTGTATAGAAAGTCTCGAATTCGGGATCTTCTGCTGCGCGAATTTCTTGGGAGACAAAGTCGTACGCACGTAAATTTAGGGCGAGACCAACTACTCCAATAGCACTCATCCATAAACCTGTCACTGGCACGAATAACATGAAGAAGTGTAACCAACGTTTGTTGGAGAAAGCAACACCGAATATTTGGGACCAGAAACGATTCGCGGTTACCATTGAATAAGTCTCTTCAGACTGAGTTGGGTTGAAAGCGCGGAATGTGTTTGCCCCATCACCATCTTCAAATAGAGTATTTTCTACTGTAGCGCCGTGGATGGCGCATAAGAGGGCGGCGCCGAGGACTCCCGCAACCCCCATCATATGAAATGGGTTCAGAGTCCAATTATGGAAACCTTGAAAAAATAGAATGAATCGGAAGATGGCGGCTACGCCGAAACTAGGTGCAAAAAACCAACCAGATTGCCCTAAGGGGTAAATCAGGAATACGGATACAAAAACCGCAATTGGACCGGAGAAAGCTATTGCGTTGTAGGGGCGTAGTTGCACAGACCTTGCAAGTTCGAACTGGCGTAACATAAAGCCTATCAGAGCAAAAGAGCCGTGAAGAGCGACGAAGGTCCATAAACCCCCTAATTGGCACCAACGGGTAAAGTCTCCTTGTGCCTCAGGGCCCCACAGAAGAAGCAAAGAGTGGGCCAAACTGTTAGCGGGAGTGGAGACCGCGGCAGTCAGAAAATTACATCCCTCCAAGTAAGAACTAGCTAATCCATGGGTATACCATGAAGTGACAAAGGTTGTACCTGTGAACCAACCGCCCAAAGCGAAGTAAGCTGTGGGGAAAAGTAATAGGCCAGACCAACCCACGAAGACAAAGCGATCTCTTCTGAGCCAGTCATCCATACTATCAAATAAATCTTTCGGTTCCTTGGAAGATTTTCCAATGGCAATGGTCATATTCATTCCCTCACTCGGTTCCTCAAACCATTTCTGGGTTCCCCTAATTTTCTCCCCAAGCCACGACGCGGTGTAGTTCCGCCCCTTCGGGGTGAGATGAGATAGGCCACTAAAACGCCGATCCCTCCGAAAAGTCACTTGCCAAGGCAACATACTCCTAGGAGTTATTACACGAAGATGAGACTGATATATTTTTCATTCAATCTCGGTAGTTTGGGATTCTTCACCCCTTTCACCGCTTCTTCGCCTTGCTTCTAGTTTTCTACTCTCTCTCCTTTTTATGTTTCTTTTTTGTCGAGCCGCTTCTGTCATTCTTCTTTCTTTCCTCTTTTTCATCTAGTTTTCAATTTTAGGCATCTCTCTTTTATTACTTACTCGATCCCGAGCTGATCCCATTTATTAGGTAGTTTTTTGAGAAGTGGGTAGACCTTTCTTTTCTTCCAAGACTATGTTAACCATTCCACGACATTGCACATTAATGGTACCTCGGGGCCCCGACCTAGCAGAAGACAAATTCGTTTCCATGAATCTCCAAGGAAAGAATTACTAGAGCGGCATTAAGAACTACATATATATATATATATATGGGTGTGGTATCCATCCCCTTTTTGAAATTATTTCGGTACTTATTTTACCAATCCGCAGTAAGAATTGAAAGCCTTTTCCTTTGGTACCGAGTAGCGGGAGTGGGTAGCAGCATGTCGCAGTTTAACCCGGAGCGGGGGATATGTCATAAAATTCAACATTGAACAATGTGGATTTCTTCTTTTTTTCGTCCCAAATCACAACTCCGAAATTGTATTCATATTTTTTTGGGGGATGTGACAAATAACAAATAAGAGTGCTAGATATTCAAATAGCTTTTGCTAGTAATGAAAAATTATCTAAATAAGTAGGAAGGAGACTGCTACGTAATTTTCATTTACTTTTTTATTTCTTGGAAGAAAAATCAAAATACCTATATGTATTGATATTGATAATTCATATTCAATTCCCAAGGCAAAGTAGGAGTAACAAAGAAGTTCTCGGCATTAAAAATTATATCCACCTGATTTTTTCATATTGTAAAGAGCTACGCATGACACATCACTCGGTGTAGAAATACCGCTTAGGTTAAGCTGAAAATTTCAACTGAAAATCGCGATGAATAAACAAAAGGATTTGACTGAAAAATTTAAATTCAAGGCAGTTATTTCTAATTTCGCACCAAATCGTAATTCTATTTCTGCAAAACTGTAACTTTTCCTTCGTATCAAGGTCATGCGGACCCGGGCGTGTCCGCGAAACCGAGATAGCTTGATCCTTGGGTTTCGTACGAGTCCTCGGTTAGCCCTTTGTCGGATTTGAACCGACAACTTACGCCTCACCACGTCATTACTCTACCGCTGAGTTAAAGGGGCTTCGGATCAGAAGTAATTTTGGGTTGAATTCTGCCGGGCACGCCGTCAGTCTTTGTACCGTCTCTCCCTTGTTTTTTCCTTCTTGCAATATTGAAACTTGGTGAAACACGAGAAACTAGGTCTAATCTGAAGCATGAAATAGCTATCTAAATAATATATGTATATCTAGATATACACCCATAAATCTATTTATTTATCTCTGGGTAGGTAAGTTTATGTTCTATCGAACAATAGAGACTCAGAAGAAAAGGTAAAAACAATAGGAAAATAAAAAAGAGAAGTAATTGGATAATTTTTATCCCGCCGCATGACATCAAGTATTCCCAATCTAATAATTGATAATTGATGGAAAGACTTGAACTTTTCGATCTCCGATCTGAAAAAACCTATATCTGATCCGTCGATAGAACATGAGGAAGATTTAGTCTGAACTCGCAACGAAGACCAGGCACCGTATTATTAACGTAGGTAAACAATTGATAGTTTAGTTTGCGGAGACAGGATTTGAACCTGTGACCTCAAGGTTATGAGCCTTGCGAGCTACCAAGCTGCTCTACCCCGCTTAGCTAATGCCTTCAATGTAATTATTATACATCTTTTGAATAATTACATTGAATACGAGCAGAAATAGCTGTCTACCTCGGAGAATTAGACATCATTTGTGGGATAGGTGGATAAAAGAAAACTTTTCCTACCAGCTCGATTTCGATACTCCAGGTAACACACAAGTGTGTGCCATTTCACGAGGTACGTGTCTAGATAAGCCGAAGTCTCGGTAATTGGATCTGGGTCGTCCGGTTAGGGAGCACCGGTTACGGAGACGAACAGGTGCACTATTACGCGGTAGAGATTGCAATCTTTCGGAGATAGTTAGTTTATCCTGAATTGGCAAACTACTTCTAATCCGTATTTTCAAAGATTGCCGGGTAACTTCATATTTCTCCACTAATTTTCGTTTCTTTTTTTCCTTCTCAATAAGACTTTTCCTTGCCATAATTGATGAATCAGTAAGCAGGATTGGATTATTACTTTAAAACAAATAGAACTTGCAGTCAAAAATTGATTTACCAATAACTAGGGAGGGAAAAATCAATTTTCATCTCTAATTATTGATAAATGGATAATCGGTCTTAAAATCGGCTCGGGTGTGGGAGATAGTGGGGGTAAGCTTGATGCGGAAATGGATAATTTGGTAGTCGACCGAAACAAAATTAGCCAAATTTACCTGATGTAGATGCTATTAGAAAAGCTGCGTAAGTAAATATGTAACCTACGGAGAAGTGGGCTAGTCCCACCAGTCTCGCTTGAACGATGGAGAGAGCGACTGGCTTATCTTTCCAGCGTATCACATTTGCTAAGGGTGTTCGTTCGTGAGCCCAAGCTAGAGTTTCAATGAGTTCTTGCCAGTAACCGCGCCAAGAAATTGGAAACATAAATCCAGTAGCCCACACAAGATGTCCAAATAAAAACATCCATGCCCATACAGATAAACTGTTCATGCCGAAGGGGTTATAACCATTAATAAGTTGCGAGGAGTTCAGCCATAGGTAATCCCTCAGCCACCCCATTAAATACGTAGAAGATTCGTTGAATTGAGCAGCATTACCTTGCCACAAGGTTATGTGTTTCCAGTGCCAGTAGAAAGTGACCCATCCAATTGTGTTTAGCATCCAGAAAACGGCTAAATAAAAGGCATCCCAAGCTGAGATGTCACAGGTACCGCCTCGGCCGGGACCATCGCAAGGAAAACTGTAACCAAACTCCTTTTTATCTGGCATCAACTTGGAGCCGCGGGCGTCTAATGCGCCTTTCACCAAAATCAGTGTAGTTGTGTGGAGGCCCAAGGCGATAGCGTGGTGGACTAAGAAATCTCCGGGCCCAATCGTTAGGAATAGCGAGTTGCTGCTGTTGTTGACCGCGTCCAACCAGCCGGGTAACCACAAGCTCCGACCAGCATTACTTGCTGGACTACCTGCCGAGGATAAAAGCACATCGAAACCATACAAAGTTTTACCATGAGCAGATTGAATCCATTGAGCAAATACGGGTTCAATGAGAATCTGTTTTTCCGGAGTCCCGAAGGCTAGCATGACATCGTTGTGGACATAAAGTCCTAGCGTGTGGAACCCTAGGAATAAACTAGCCCAACTTAAGTGAGCTATTATTGCTTCTTTGTGTTCCAACATTCTTGCTAAGACGTTATCTTTATTTTGTTCCGGATCATAATCTCTAATAAAGAATATAGCTCCGTGTGCGAAGGCTCCTGCCATGATAAACCCGGCTATATATTGGTGGTGAGTGTATAGCGCGGCTTGAGTCGTATAATCCTGTGCTATAAAAGCATAAGCCGGTAGGGAATACATGTGTTGCGCGACCAACGAAGTTACAACCCCTAAAGCAGCTAAAGCGAGCCCCAATTGAAAATGGAGAGAATTATTGACCGCATCATAAAGTCCTTTGTGTCCGCGGCCCAACCTACCTCCCGGAGGGATATGAGCCTCCAGAATCTCTTTCATACTGTGCCCAATCCCAGAGTTAGTCCTGTACGTGTGGCCGGCAATTATGAACACAACGGCAATGGCTAAATGATGATGAGCAATATCAGTTAGCCACAAACTTTGAGTCTGCGGGTGAAATCCGCCCAAAAAGGTTGGAATAGCTGTTCCCGCTCCTTGAGTGCTATCAAACAAATGGCTACTTGAATCGGGATTTTGCGCATAAACACTCCATTGACCCGAGAAAAACGGCCCCAATCCTTGAGGATGCGGGGTGGCAGTCAAAAAATTATCCCATCTGACATGTCCGCCCCTAGCTTCGGGAATAGCGACATGGACTAAATGCCCCGCCCAAGCCAAAGAACTCACTCCGAAGAGTCCTGAAAGGTGGTGATTGAGCCGAGATTCAGCATTTTTGAACCAAGAAATGCTCGGTTTCCATTTAGGTTGCAGATGTAACCAGCTAGCTAGTAAGAACAAAGCAGAAATAGCTAGTAAGAAGATAGCTCCGACATAGAGATCTTGGTTATTGCGTAGACCAATGGTGTACCACCATTGATACACACCAGAATAGGCAATATTGACTGGACCTGGAGCCCCCCCTCGGGTGTAGGCTTCGACAGCTGGTTGACCAAAATGAGGATCCCAAATGGCATGAGCGATTGGTCTCACATGTAATGGGTCCCGCACCCATGCTTCGAAATTGCCCTGCCAAGCCACATGGAATAAATTTCCGGAGGTCCAGAGAAAGATGATAGCTAATTGACCAGAATGAGATGCAAATATTTTTTGGTAGAGACGTTCTTCGGTAATATCGTCATGACCCTCGAAGTCGTGGGCAGTGGCTATACCAAACCAGATACGACGAGTTGTTGGGTCTTGGGATAGACCCTGGCTGAACTGTGGAAATCTTGATGCCGTAATGTTTCTCAAATCCTCCTAGCCATTATCCCACTGCAATGATTCTCGCCAGGAAGAACGCCCACGTCGTGGCGATTCCACCCAGAAGGTAATGAGTTACTCCCACAGCGCGTCCCTGTATAATACTCAGGGCCCTAGGTTGGGTAACGGGGGCAACTTTTAATTTATTATGGGCCCAAACAATGGATTCAATGAGTTCCTGCCGGTATCCGCGACCACTGAATAAAAACATAAGACTGAACGCCCAAACGAAGTGAGCCCCCAAAAATAAAAGACCATACGCGGATAACGAAGAACCATATGATTGAATGACTTGAGAAGCCTGTGCCCACAAAAAATCTCGTAGCCATCCATTAATCGTTGTTGAACTTTGTGCAAAGTTTCCCCCAGTGATGTGGTTTATCACCCCCTGTTCGCTTATACTGCCCCACACATCAGATTGCATCTTCCAACTGAAGTGAAATATAACTACCGAAATCGAGTTGTACATCCAGAATAATCCTAGGAAGACGTGATCCCAAGCAGATACTTGGCAGGTACCTCCTCTACCGGGACCATCGCAGGGAAAGCGAAAACCAAGATTTGCCTTGTCAGGTATTAGTCGGGAGCTGCGTGCAAATAGAACGCCTTTCAATAGTATCAATACAGTAACATGAATCGTAAATGCATGGATGTGGTGTACCAGAAAATCTGCAGTACCTAACGGAATTGGGGATATGGCAACTTTGCCGGCTACGGCAACTAAGTCGCTGCCGCCCCAGGTTAAGCTAGTACCCGCTGCCGCATTAGGCGCGGTTGATCCGGGAGCCAAGGCATGGGTATTTTGCACCCATTGGGCAAATATTGGCTGCAGCTGAATGGCGGTATCCGAAAACATATCTTGGGGACGCCCCAAGGCACTCATAGTATCATTATGGATATATAGACCGAAGCTATGGAAACCTAAGAAAATGCAGACCCAATTGAGATGTGAAATTATTGCATCACGGTGTCGAATGACACGGTCTAACAAATTATTGTATTGAGTTGTTGGATCATAATCTCTTACCATGAAAATAGCTGCGTGTGCGGCTGCGCCAACTACTAAAAACCCCCCTATCCACATATGATGTGTAAATAGGGAAAGTTGTGTGGCATAATCGGTGGCCAAGTAGGGATACGGGGGCATTGCATACATATGGTGGGACACAATAATTGTTAAAGAACCTAGCATCGCAAGATTGATTGCTAATTGAGCATGCCACGAACTCGTTAGAATTTCGTAGAGACCCTTGTGGCCCTCACCCGTGAAGGGTCCTTTATGGGCCTCCAGAATTTCTTTCGTGCTATGTCCGATACCCCAGTTGGTTCTGTACATGTGACCAGCTACCAGGAAAAGAACGGCAATAGCTAAGTGGTGATGTGCAGTATCAGTCAGCCACAAACCTCCCGTCACTGGGTTCAACCCTCCGCGGAAAGTCAAGAAATCTGAGTATTCCGACCAGTCAAGAGTAAAAAACGGTATCAGTCCTTTCGCAAAACTCGGATACGCCTGAGCTAGAAGATCGCGATTGAGAATGAATTCGTGAGGAAGGGGTATTTCTTTGGGGTCCACTCCCGCATCTAATAGTTGGTTAATTGGCAGTGAAACATGGATCTGATGTCCCGCCCACCCTAGAGATCCCAACCCCAGTAGACCCGCCAAATGGTGATTTAGCATCGATTCAACGTTCTGGAACCAAGCTAGTTTCGGGGCCGCTTTATGATAGTGAAACCAACCGGCAAAAAACATTAATCCGGCAAAGATTAAAGCACCGACAGCTGTACAATAGAGCTGTAACTCACTAGTTATTCCGGAAGCTCGCCAAAGTTGGAAAAATCCAGACGTTATCTGTACACCCTGGAACCCTCCACCCACATCTCCATTAAGTATCTCTTGACCCACTATTGGCCAAACAACCTGGGCACTAGGTTTTACATGAGTGGGATCATTCAGCCACGCCTCGTAATTGGAAAAACGGGCCCCGTGGAAGTACATGCCACTCAACCAGATAAAAATAATGGCTAGCTGACCAAAATGAGCACCAAATATTTTGCGTGATATATCCTCCAAATCATTGGTATGGCTATCAAAATCGTGGGCATCGGCGTGTAAGTTCCAAATCCATGTGGTGGTACTTGGACCCTTAGCCAAATTTCTCGAGAAATGTCCGGGTTGGGCCCATCTCTCAAAGGAGGTTTTCACGGGATCCTTCTCCACCATAATCTTGACTTCTGGTTCTGGCGAACGAATAGTCATCGGGACTCTCCTCTCTTCGGACAGGGGATAGCAACGACCTACCAACGGAAGATACGAAACTTCTAAGAACTAGAGTTTTTACCAGCATGTAGTAATAGTAATCTATTCCCTTTTCCCTTGAGTTTGAAACTCGAGCAACTGCTACGAAGAAGTTATGCGGGGTAGGCATTTGATGGTATTATTACACAACCCAACAGTGCCTAATGGACTTTATATAATTGATCATCCGTTCGGTAGGGAGAAAGGTGGCGAAGTTGATGTTGAGCAAGCAGGAACCTCTATTCATCAACTCTATTTGTTAATCTTTTTGTTTCATGCCGTTCTGCCTCCCCCACTGATTAATTAAGCGAAGAAGAGCGTCCCGTAATTTTTAACCAATTCTGTGCTTCAATGTAATTACCGGGGGAAGGTGCTATTGCTTGCTTCCAATACTCAGCAGCTTGATCAAACCAAGCCTCCGAAATCTCCAAATTTCCTTGGTGAATGGCCTGTTCCCCTCGATCAGAATGGGTGATTACTTCTCAACCCCCTCCTTTAGAACCGAACTTGGGGGTTTCCCACCTCATACGGCTCAGACAACTCCGTCACTTCCTTTTTGTCGCCTAAGCAAGAAATAGGGATTACTTTCAAACTTCGGAGGAACTAAGGATAGTCAGGTTTCTGATTTCATCCGTCTCGAATGAAAATTTTTCCGTACTCCCAGTTAAAAGAGCAAGAGGCAAGGAATTAGAATCTCTTTCGGCACTAACTACCCCATCTCGATGTGGATTTTTTTTTATTGGAAAAATTTTCCTAAAAATTTTTCTTTTAGGATTTGATACTACACCGTGGTCCATCACTTACTTCTTCTCAATCGTCTCTACTACAGAGACAAATTTTGTAACTTTTTCGATGGACCAATCTCACTGTATCGACCCAGATTTTCAATGACGAATCCTTACGGTGCTTTATTACTCGATTCAGTCAGTTATCCATGAGACAGTTAGGCTACCTTCCTCCCTCAAACCTGGATTCCTTTGAAGGAGGCCGAATCCCGCAGCTCTAAGCAGCTCCCGTTTGGAGATATGCTTGGGGGAAGCCCTTTTCGTTGGTTGAGTATTTATAAACCAAATGATCCCGAAGCGTAGGTAGTCGCACGTGGTGACAGATCACAGCCATATTGTTAAAAGCTTGTGGCAAAGAAGGATTCCGCTCTGGTGCTTGAAAGTAGTATTCCAAAGCTCTTGCATGTTTTCCATTACTTGTATGAATGAGGCCGATATTATAAAGTATGTAGCTTCGGTCATAGGAATCAACCTCCAAACGCATGGCTTTGTAGTAGCTTCATAAAGCTTCTGCATATTCCCCTTCAGATTGGGCCGACATCCGTTGCGGTTGCTTTTACAAAAAAGCCCCGCTTCAAAACCGCACATGAGATTCCCACCTCATACGGCTCCTCCCGCTCGATTCGCAAGGGGGAAGTAGCATTCGAAATGACCTACTTATTTTAACTCCCAACTTGAAACTTCGAAATTAAGCGGGGGTTAGTTTTTCGTGAAACTGGTATCTAACCATCCCTCTCGCAAAGAGATTTTTTGGCACGGTTGCGTCATTCCCCCACAGTAACAGCAGTAGCAACAAATCCCTCGCAAATTTATTCGTTCCCAACGTTTCGTTTTTCGAGGAGTTATTCACTTCAGCAATATCCGATGATTTTATGGGTATCCAAGCTGCAAACGGGATGGATGTTTGTTGCCCCAACCGCTACTGGTCATTACCACGACTTCGAAGTTACCGGGAGCAGGCGATATCTGTCGAAACCAGAAATTGCCGGAGATTTTGTATTGCCGATTCCTCCATGTGGTGCTCGCCCCCTCCCCGTGCTTACTCATGAGATTACTACGCATTACGCATCAATTTATGGATTTAACCTCTTGCTTGCTTGATATCAAAATCCGTGGAAAGCGGGAGCCGTAGCTTCCGAGGCTGCATCAATCGTGGATACGCGACCGAAGGGTTTGTTTGGCAATCGAAACACACCTCCATAAAATGTGGGCTTATCAAAGCTTTAATTTATTCAACTTATATGAAATGATGATAAATTGCTTGCCTTATCGAATCGCACCATCCCTATAGTATGTAGAAGCTTCCCTCTCTCTCTTAGTGGTAGGTAGGATTTGCAACGAAATATCTGCTAGAATTGTGAAAGTTTTGTCGATAAAGTTGTCATTTCTCTGAGATCTAGGCGTAATCAATTTCAACTCCTTGTTTTTCTTTTGCACTCTACCTATTATTAGTACATCAATTGAGATTGCAAAAAAAAAAGTATCCTTAGCGGATAATGTAATAAAGGGATTTTAGTAAAGTGACAAGTCGTGTTGAATATTTCCTTCCCGTTTGATTTGTATTTCGGGGAAGAACTTGTTCTTAACTACTACCGGCAAATCACTTGCCATTTTACTACCTAAGTTCCTAAAATATGTCAAATGAACTAGCTAATGAACCCCAGGAAGGGTGGCCGAGCGGTTTAAGGCGTAGCACCGGAAATGCTAAGTAGACTTCTAGCTACCGAGGGTTCGAATCCCTCCCCCTCCTCTCTCTATTTTTACCTCTCCGAGGCTATCTTTCTTTCCTTCCTTATTGAAATCTAGCTAAAAAGCCAATTTGAAACAAAACAGACGAGCTGTTATCGGGGTTTCAAATCAAGCCGTCCGAAAAAAAGCCGAGGGACCGTGGGAGCAGTAATAATTGGCAAGTCCTTGGTTGATTAGAAATTTCGTCGAAGCGGCGTGGACTGATGATTCGTTTCGTATAATTCACCGCTTATCAAATGAAATAGCTCAAAACTAGAAGATTTCTCTCTAAAGTGAGAAAATCTAAGTTAATTTCTGATCGAAAGAGGTAAAAAGCTGGATCAATAAACTTTCGTTCTTTTCCTTTCCGAGTAACCTACTTGTTAAATTTCGTCATGTCAAGCCCTGTGCCTGGGTTTTCTTTGTCATTGCAGAGACCTCCCAATTATTTGATTAAATGAAAAATTTGATAAGCGATAATTAAGCTTTGCGGGAGTAATACTCAACAACTAACAGTTCATTTATACTCAAATTGACGGATTCTCGATTGGCAACACGATTCACGACTCCTACTGGCCTGTTCCCTTCCAGTAGGGAAATGGTCAAGTGATCCGGTGTTTCGCCCCCTACGGGAGATTCACCCCCCAGTGCATTGTGGGAAGTTGGTCGATTTCGGATAGTAATAATATCTCTTGGTTTACGGCGATAGCTTGGTATATCTACAATATGATTGTTTACTAAAATATGTCTGTGGTTGACTAACTGCCTAGCGGCAGGAATCGTGGAAGCCATACCTAAGTTGAAAATAACATTATCTAGACGCATTTCGAGTAATTGCAATGGTACTTGGCCCGTTGAACCCCTAGTTTTTCTAGCGATACGTACGTATTTTGGTAGTTAGCGTTCTGTTAATCCATAATTGAAACGTAATCTTTGTTTGGCCTCCAAACGCACACAGAATTGAGAAATTTTTCTTGAAGCTGATTGATCGCTAGCAACTCGAAATTCTCCCAAGTTGGGTGTTTTACCCTTACCCGTGAACCCTGGTAAATTTTTTAGACGACGTATCACTTTCAAACGAGGTCCTCGGTAGCGAGACGTGAAAACTCCTTTTCTGTAAACTTTTTATAATTGGATAGAAAACTTATGGGATCAGCACGGATATACCACCTAGTAATGCTAGCGCATGAAATAGGAGTCAGTCAGAGTTGATATCTGTGACAATCATAACATATGAATAGGGACTAATAAATATTCAATTTGTTATCAACATTTGAAAAAGAGGTGGGGGGGGGTAAGCAAAGACTACCGGCGATTCATAATGCCAAATCAATACGTTATAGCATATCCATTTACATAAAAATTTGAGCAAAAAAAAAAATTGAATTGATTGGCGGATATATTGCTTCAAGTAGTGCATTCATATATAATTCTATAATAGAAACTCAACTTCTGAGAGGCAATTACTTTGTCGTCGACTAATTGAATTACATGCATTTTTTTACTTTACGTGCAAGATTGTAATGAAGAAGAAATGGGAGAAAAGATTTGTCTTTTTTTTTTTTTTTTTAATTTTTCCACTAATTAAAAGCCTACTAAGCCAGAGAAGTCGTGTGGGCAGATGTAAATTACGTCACGGTTCCGGACTATCTCAAATTAGAGATAGACAAAGCGGAATCCGCCTAGGATAGGCAAATTAGCAGGCGTAAGCACGCCGAAGCCGAAAGTTTTCAACCACATAAACGTGGTTATCTATCTGTTTTCGTCAGTTCGTTGGGGCCTAAGGGGTGGGGATATGGCGAAATGGTAGACGCAGCGGACTCAACCAGATTGAGCCTGGGTATGGAGACGTATCAAGTGGCAGCCCCCAGATTCAGGGGAACCTGGGACCATTTACCGGGCAATCCTGAGCCAAATCTCGTATTGTATTACTCAAATGAATTTTGGGCGATGAGGCGAGATAGGTACAGAGACTCGATGGGGGCCATTCCAACGAGCAGTTTGTTAGTTACTAGTTCTCGAAATAACTGAATATCTAATTGTCTTACGTGGTTAACTGCATGGGTAGGGTAAGCCTAGAAGTATGAGACCTGGGCCTGGTAAGAAGGGGAAATTTTAATCCCCCCTCATCTCGACGCGGACCTCTCGGTTTGGGGCCAACAATCATCCGCAAAATTACGTTCGTACTTAGCAATGCAACACGGGGTAAACTCCTTCCACTACTGCTAGTACGCATATTATTCCCTTACCGATTGTGGGATTCCACTCCATTCCAGTAAAACTGTTCAACAAGCGAGTCGGTAGCAAAAAATGACACTTTCGTGAATGGAGGTAGAGTCCCATTCTACACATTTAATGAAATGAGAAATAGCGGCGCAAGTTGCAGTAGGACGAAAATCCGTTGGTTTCACAGGACCGTGAGGGTTCGACTCCCTCTATCCCCAACGAGACACTTCAATTAACCTATTTCAGGTTGTTTGGATTCACACAACTTGTTCGGAAGCAAAATATGGAAGCCACTTCAATTTTTTCTTACCTTTGGTCTTTCCAAAACACTTTGCAGTTGAGCCATTCAGGCTTTTAATATACATGAATGGCTCAATTGAGCCCCCCCTCTCTAGACTTTATTTACTGGAACCAATATTGTAGGTCGATAAAGGCGAGATCAACGTTTTGACTAGGCTCCAAAAAAATGGAGTTGAAAAATAAAATATACTCAACAGATTTTCAGTTGAGTTTTATCCGTAAATGCATTAGCCGAGATAGCTCAGTCGGTAGAGCAGAGGACTGAAAATCCTCGTGTCACCAGTTCAAATCTGGTTCTTGGCATCTAAATGGTTTGGGAGATGGGCTGAAGCAGTTCTGGTATTATGGAAAACCAACCGGCCCTGAAGGAGTTAACCGAGAATCAAGAAGTATCTTAAAGACTGAGTGGGTTACTCGAGAGCTACGCTTGGTAGCTGTAAACAGTTTCGATAAAAAATAGACGGTAATGGTAAGTCGGGAAATGAGTTTTCAGATGAGACCAGTTTTTTTATCATCTCCTACAAATTAATAGGCATCCTGCAACTCATAAAAGTTGGGTACGATGTAATCTTTACGTAGAGGCCACCCCACCCAACTTTCAGGCATCAATATACGTCTAAGGTGCGGGTGACCCTGATGGATTATTCCCAACATATCGTAGGATTCACGTTCCTGGAGATCGGAGCTTTTCCAAACCCAGTAAACCGAAGGTATTCTAGGATTTTTTCTTGGAACATAAATTTTTATACACACTTCCTCGGGTTGATCCGGCTGATCTCGCATCTGTGTCAGATGATATACACTGACTAAAGATCCTCCCGGTGCCGAATCGTAAGCACATTGAGAGCGCAGGTAATTGAAACCGTAGGCATATGGGGCGACAGCTACAGACAACCACTCCTCCGACTTGACTTGCAAAGTCTCGACACCCCTGTAATCATAACCCAAAGGTCGGTGGGAAAAATTATGCCTAGTTGGCCAAGCGGATAATCGACCCCGCGTCTCGACATTATACTTATCTCTACTGATAGTGTTCATATTGGTTAAAACCTCTTTTCTCTTCATCCATATATGAGATGAAATCTAGTTATTCGTCTACTTCTGATATTTACCTTTTAGACCTATATTCAAGCTTTCAAAAGTTTTTCGAGAAAGTATTTGATAAGAGCTTTGTGTCACAATTAGTTAATTCTTGATTGTATTCACCTATATTGATCCTAGGTACAAAGCGAAATCTATGATTTATATTGGAGTATTTCATTCGGGTAGGACGGGAAGCCCGATCTGCAAAACCTCCTCTAGCTATTTTCTTACGGAGTTTTGTTACGGCATCAATAATAGCTTCAGGTTTGGGTGGGCAACCCGGCAAATAGATATCGACGGGAATTGATTTGTCTACTCCACGAACGGTGCTATAGGAATCTGTACTAAACATGCCTCCTGTAATGGTGCGAGCTCCCATAGCGATTACATACTTCGGATCAGGCATTTGCTCATAGAGTCTCACGAGGGATGGGGCCATCTTCGTAGTTACTGTACCGGCGGTAACAACTAGGTCTGCCTGCCTAGGACTGGATCTGGGTACTAGACCGTATCGGTCAAAATCAAATCGTGAACCAATTAGGGAGGCGAATTCAATGAAGCAGCAGCTGGTGCCATATAGAAGTGGCCACAAACTGGAAAGTCTGGACCAGTTGGAGAAATCACTTATATTAGCTAAGAAAATTGAATTTGACACATCCCATTCAGGGAGGGGAGGCTCCACCGAGTTGAGGGGAATATCTACACCGCGGGGTTCAAATTCCTCTCCTCCACTTTCAAGCGAATATTCGAAAGTTGACACCATTCCAATGCTCCTTTTCGCCACGCGTGAACCAAACCAACGACTAATATAAAGATGAAAATGATGACTTCGATGAAGGCAAATAGTCCCAATTCCCTGAAAGATACAGCCCAGGGATAGAGAAATAGGGTTTCAACGTCGAAGACGGCGAAAACCAAGGCAAACATGTAATAACGTATCTGAAATTGGATCCAAGTATCTCCTTTCGGCTCAATGCCCGATTCGTAACTCGTTAACTTCTCTGGCCCCTCTCGAGCGGGAACAATAAATCCGGGAATCGAAAAAGCTAAATAAGGAATAGATATAGATACTAGCAGAAAAATCCAGAAGGAGTCATATTGGTGGAGCAGAAACATTTGCATACTCCTTTCGTCTTAATTTTTTCAATTTAGTTGATAAACGTAGAGCTGAGGGAAAAAGTATTGAACTGGGATGAAATAAGCCGATTGGTAACTAACCATCGTCTTGCTATACTGCAATGGGTTTAGCACGTATAACCCCTTTGGGGAAGTGAATTGAAGTTTTAGTTTGGTTATACTGGTAGTTACCCCATCGATAATGAGAAGTGAAAGGGGTGTTACCTTTCCATTTTTAGGAATGGCAATGTCAAAATTTTAGCATAAAAATCAGGTGATTCATAAAATTCAAAAAACTGCCTATGCGTTTTTCCGATTCAGTTAGTGATTAACTGCATCAAAGAAATAACATAAATAAATCAATATATTTGTTTTTAGAAATTGAAAAACTCAATAGTTTCAATGTGGTAGTAATATCATTTAAGTAAGCAATTTAGATTGATTGAGTATACTTCATACATACATACATACGGCCTGCCAATGACCCCCCCCCCCCCACTCTTTGCCTTTCTTTCAAGTTAGGGCTATACGGATTCGAACCGTAGACACTCCCGGTCATACGTATCAAAATAAAAAAAAAAAAAAAAGCTTTCTCGAACTGCTTAGTAAACCCAACAAACCGTTTTTACGGTATAGGACTTGCCTCTTTTACCAACAGCTGCCCAATCTAATTGGGAAGAACAAACAATTGCTGATGCACTAACCTCCTTTCCTGTAAAAAAAAAAAGGGAGGGCAAGGAGGGGGGGGGGTTCCGTATGCCCAACCTAATACCCAACCTACTTCTCCCAAAAATTCTTTATAAAGAACTACATACGGGAAGAAAGAGTAAATTAAGCAACCCCGAAGTATCTTGAGAAGGTCATTAACGTCGCGTTTACGAAGGTTAGGGATACAACAGGTCCACCTCGCGATGTCAAATATTCCCTGCCGCTTGGAAGAAGTATGCGACACCTCCTCCTACACCCGAAAGTTTGTGAGACGAAGAAGAGATCTCACCTGGGGGTCCTCGCGTCGTCCCACCACTTCTAGCGTCGGATAAACCACTTATTCACCATATCAACTTTTGGGGATTGACCTTTTTTTGGTCAACCCATCTGTCATGCTAGTGCTCTTTCGTTTCCTTTATCTCGAGTGGGGCAGAAAATTATCACGTAGAGTTTTGCACGAGTCGCTAGGTTTTGACAAACCTTTTGGTGAAAAAACATCGGCGCACGTGTAAACGAGGCGCTCTACCGCTGAGCCATAGCCCTTGATCCATTTGATGATATATGATAAAATTTCATCGGTATCAATTAATTTAAGCCAAGTCGACAAATAAGTTTGAAAGAAACAAAAAAAAAATAGAAATATATATATTTATTTATATTTATAGGTTTATTAAATGATGAAACGTGGAGTTGTTTTTAGTTATTCTTTCGGATATAATAGAGATATCTATATGTGAGTCATGCACCTTGATAAATGGAGGTGTAAGAAGTAGTATAAGATAAATAGAGAGAGGTATAGGAGGTAGTGTGGGATAAATTAATGGCAGCCTACTTGACTCAGCGGTTAGAGTATCGCTTTCATACGGCGAGAGTCATTGGTTCGAATCCAATAGTAGGTAACACTTACTAGATACCGTCGTGATTAAATTAAATTGGTATCTAATAAGTTTTACTGTATATGAGACACATCAGAGATTTTTTGCGTAGTTTGGTGATATTACCATAAGACTATCAAATCACCTAGTGCTTTTGGAATCGGAAAAAACGCGTTAGGTAGCATTTGAAGCTTCTAGTCTGGCTTTCGCTCTTTTGAAAGCTAAATTGGCTTCTATTACTTTTTTCTTGCCTTCTGCTTTAGCTGAGTCAGCTTGAGCCATCTGAAAAGTTCTTCGAGCTTCGTCGGGATCAATTTCGGTAGCTCTTTCTGCCTCGTTAACTAATATTGTTACCCGATTGTTATCTATCATGGCAAATCCACCCATCAGCGCCATTGCAGACCACTGCCCATCATGACGTATTTTTGAAACTCCCATATCCAAAGCTGTAAGAAGCGGCGCATGGTTGGGTAGTATACCAACCTGACCACTATTGGTGGATAAAATGATTTCCCAAACCTCGGAATTCCAAACTATTCGGTTAGGGGCCATTACGCGAGGATTCAATACCATCCCTTTTATTGACCCTCCGCTTGTAAAGCCGCAGCTTTTGCAGCTGCTTCGTCAGTATTGCCAACTAAGTAAAAAGCTTGTTCAGGTAGATTGTCCAACTCTCCAGGAAGAATCATTTGAAATCCCTTAATGGTTTCTGATAAACTGACGTATTTACCCGGGGAACCGGTGAAAACTTCTGCTACGAAAAAGGGTTGCGATAAAAAACGTTCTATTTTTCGAGCCCTAGCTACCGTCAGGCGATCTTCTTCGGATAACTCGTCTAGTCCGAGAATAGCTATAATATCTTGAAGCTCCTTGTAACGTTGCAAAGTCTGCTTAACTCCCTGCGCGGTGTCATAATGCTCCTCACCCACAATCCAAGGCTGTAACATAGTCGAGGTAGAATCCAGCGGGTCTACGGCTGGATAAATACCCTTTGCTGCTAATCCCCTTGAAAGCACGGTAGTAGCATCTAAGTGTGCAGATGTCGTGGCGGGAGCCGGGTCAGTCAAATCATCCGCAGGGACGTAAACAGCTTGAATGGAAGTTATTGATCCCTCCTTGGTGGAAGTAATTCTCTCTTGCAGTGATCCCATTTCTGTACCAAGGGTTGGTTGATAACCCACGGCGGAAGGCATCCTACCTAGTAATGCCGAGACCTCCGATCCCGCCTGGACGAAGCGAAAAATATTGTCAATAAATAGGAGTACATCTTGCTTGTTAACATCTCGAAAGTATTCCGCCATTGTTGGAGCAGTTGAGCCAACTCTCATACGAGCTCCCGGTGGTTCATTCATCTGACCATAAACCAGAGCCACCTTTGATTCCGAAATCTTTTGTTCATTAATAACTCCTGATTCTTTCATTTCCATGTAAAGGTCATTACCTTCACGCGTACGTTCCCCCACCCCGCCAGATACGGATACACCTCCATGAGCTTTCGCAATGTTGTTAATTGATTCCGTAATTAGAACCGTCTTTCCAACTCCAGCCCCACCGAATAACCCGATTTTTCCGCCTCTACGATATGGAGCCAAAAGATCCACAACTTTTATACCCGTTTCAAAAATCGATAATTTCGTATCCAACTGAGTAAATGCCGGGGCGGACCTGTGAATCGGAAATGTAGTACTACTTTGCACAGGACCCAAATTATCTACGGGTTCGCCGAGGACATTGGATATTCGTCCAAGAGTAGTTTCACCAACGGGAACACTAAGGGGGGCTCCCGTGTCAACAGCACCCATACCTCTCATCAAACCGTCTGTGGCACTCATAGCTACGGCTCTTACTTCATTATTACCTAATAATTGTTGGACCTCACAAGTAACATTAATCTCTTGACCTGCTGGATTTTGTCCCTTGACTATTAGTGAGTTGTAAATTTTGGGCATTTTCCCAGGCGAGGAAGCCACGTCCAACACTGGTCCAATGATTTGAGTGATATAGCCCACGTTTTTTTCCACCAATTCAGAAATTTCGAAAGAGAGAGAACCGGTTTTCATAACTATACTATTTCGGTGTATTATCTTTATCTGATTACTGAATCGATAGAAATATGTGGTATTTCACTGTGGAGTGGTCAATGGGAAAGAGGGAGTCAATTGCTCCTTTCCCACTCACTCCCCTTTGTTTAAATTTGTTTTACAGATATAGCTATAGATAAATAAAATGGGGGATAAACCGCAAATGAAGCATAATTATTCTTCGTTTTGTATACGATTGAGAGACTGATGAAATCTGCGCTCTATTTGTTGAATATTCATTATTGGGGTACGCGTTCTCTCCTTCTTCAAAAAAGATTGACCATTAAACGCGAGGGATTGGCAATTATTTAGTTCGTATTCTATCGACCAGTCTAACCACGAAGAGATTCCCGAGTCAATGTGTTGGGATGAGGCAGAATGCTGGTTCTTAAACAGTTTCTGTGAGAAAACAGGTTGATTAGTTGCACCCTGCGTGAGACGCGGTATAAAATGATAATGTTCCATGCTTGAAATGGAGTTTCGACAGGTATAAGTATCATGCGCAGGTTGAACTATATCTACCTTGCGTTTTACATCGAAAAACTCCACCCATGCCGAGCAGATCTCATCTTTGCAAGATTTACTAATTTAGTCGTAGGGAGGAACAAACCCATGTCACCACAAACGGAGACTAAAGCAGGCGTTGGATTCAAAGCTGGTGTCAAAGATTATCGATTGACCTATTACACCCCCGAATACAAGACTAAAGATACCGATATCTTAGCAGCCTTCCGAATGACCCCACAACCCGGAGTACCAGCTGAGGAAGCCGGAGCTGCGGTAGCTGCGGAATCCTCGACGGGTACGTGGACTACTGTATGGACAGACGGGTTGACCAGCCTTGACCGTTATAAGGGTCGATGCTACGATATCGAACCCGTCGCTGGAGAAGAAAACCAGTATATCGCATATGTAGCTTATCCTTTGGATCTATTCGAAGAAGGTTCTGTCACCAATTTGTTCACCTCCATCGTAGGTAATGTTTTYGGATTTAAGGCTCTACGCGCTCTACGCTTGGAAGACCTTCGAATTCCTCCTGCTTATTCTAAAACTTTCATTGGACCACCTCATGGYATTCAGGTCGAAAGGGATAAACTGAACAAATATGGACGTCCCTTACTGGGATGTACAATCAAGCCAAAATTAGGTCTGTCTGCTAAGAATTATGGTAGAGCCGTCTATGAATGCCTTCGTGGTGGACTTGATTTTACGAAGGATGATGAAAACGTAAACTCCCAGCCATTCATGCGTTGGAGAGATCGCTTCTTATTTGTAGCAGAAGCTCTTTTCAAATCCCAGGCTGAAACAGGCGAAATCAAGGGGCACTACTTAAACGCTACTGCAGGTACGTGTGAAGAAATGTTGAAGAGAGCTGTCTTTGCTAGGGAGTTGGGTGTACCAATCATCATGCATGACTATCTGACCGGAGGGTTTACCGCAAATACTAGCTTAGCTTTTTACTGCAGAGACAATGGACTGCTTCTCCATATTCACCGTGCGATGCATGCTGTGATTGATAGGCAACGAAATCATGGTATGCATTTTCGTGTACTGGCCAAAGCATTACGCATGTCCGGTGGGGATCATATACACGCCGGAACTGTAGTAGGCAAACTAGAAGGGGAACGAGAAGTCACCTTGGGTTTCGTCGATTTACTTCGCGACGATTACATTGAGAAAGATCGTAGCCGTGGTATTTATTTCACGCAAGATTGGGTATCTATGCCGGGTGTACTCCCCGTAGCTTCGGGAGGTATCCACGTCTGGCACATGCCCGCCCTAACCGAAATCTTTGGGGACGACTCCGTCTTACAGTTCGGCGGAGGAACCTTAGGACATCCTTGGGGAAATGCACCCGGTGCGGCAGCCAACCGAGTCGCATTAGAAGCTTGCGTACAGGCCCGCAACGAGGGCCGGGATCTGGCTCGTGAAGGTAATGAAATTATTCGTGAAGCTAGTAAGTGGAGTCCAGAATTGGCTGCCGCATGCGAAATTTGGAAAGCAATCAAATTTGAATTTGACACAGTTGATGTGTTGTAGATAGATTTGAATTTCCGTAGCTATTTCCTATTGCCATCTGTTCCACAACAGTTACCAGACATACCAGGAGTATCGGGAAAGAGTTAACCTTCCCTATACTCCTAATATGCGATACATATTGAGGTTGGTTAATCAATGATGGAAACTGAGAAACACATAGTCTTGAAATGTGAATCCGAGGGTTCGAATCCCTACCAACTCGCATTCGAAAATTACGAGATACAAACAGGTAGTCTAAAGTTAAACTCAAAACTTTATTAGAAATAGAAGCACCTTCATCGAGTTTAGTTTCGCAGCATATTGCTTCGTTTGCTTTGTTGGATAATAGAAATTGAATATCTACAATATGATTGATTTAATAGATAACTAGTCAATAGTCAATTGCCTATTATTTGTTGGGTCAATAAACTTGGATTTGGTCCCTATTTGCTGATACCTACTTAAGTCTTAAGTTGCGGAAAAAGTTTGTCACATCGCAGAAAATTGATTTGAAATTTACTTTTTTTTTTCACGATCTAATCTAAAGGGAAACAACAGATGAGGAGATTTTTACGTCCGTAATAAATTGGTTTGAAGATAAGCGCAAATTTGGTGGATTGATTGGAGCTTTCCCTGAGGAAGCTACGAGAGGCTCTATCTCAACTGAAAGAGAAAGAGAGAAGCGAATAAGTGTTAACACGAATAGAGGATTATGGGCTCGATGCGACAACTGTGGAAACATGCTTTATGTGAAATTTTTGAAACAGAATAAAAGTGTTCGTGAAGGACGCGGTTATCATCTTTCAATGAATAGTATGGAAAGGATCGAACTTTTGATTGATCGCAACACATGGATTCCCATGGATGAAGACATGACTGCAAAAGATGTTTTAGATTTCTCCGACGAGGATTCTCACCAGAATCGTATAGCTGTTTCTCAGGAAAAAACGGGTTTAACCGACGCTGTTCAAACAGGTATAGGGTATCTAAATGGAGGACTTATTGCACTTGGTGTTATGGACTTCCACTTCATGGGGGGAAGTATGGGTTCCGTTGTAGGTGAAAAGATTACTCGCTTAATCGAATATGCCACGGACAAGTCTTCGCCATTGGTCCTAATCTGTGCTTCTGGGGGAGCGCGTACGCAGGAAGGAACGTTGAGCTTGATGCAAATGGCTAAAATTTCCTCCGTCTTGCAAATTCATCAAGTTCAAAAAAAGTTACTTCATATATCGATTCTTACCTATCCAACTACGGGGGGTGTCACTGCCAGCTTCGGCATGTTGGGGGATATAATTATTGCCGAGTCCAAAGCCTATATAGCATTCGCCGGTAAAAGGGTAATTGAATAAACATTGCGTCAAAAGATACCTGATGGCTTTCAAGCAGCTGAGTCTTTATTCGATAATGGGTTACTCGATTCGATCGTTCCACGTAATCTCCCGAAGGGTGTTTTGGGCGAAATATCCGAGCTTTATTCATCAGCTCCTTGTAAAAAAAAAAATTGAATTAAAAAAAAAATGAATTCGTTCCGGATTTTATTTCTTGTATTTTTTCTTATATTTATAAATAAACCACGTCTTACTCCTCCTCCAATAAATGTTTTGATCAGTGGAAAACAATCTTTACTTCCGCTTCTTCTTCCTCGTGCAACAAAAAATTTGTTGGATCTCTTGTTGTCGATGTACTCGCTTCCTCCCTGATAAACCCCACAAAATGAAAAATCCAAATCAGATTACTTTGCTGGAAGCCTGGAAACCCCTTTCCTTTACGGAACAAAAGCAATATCATTAGATATTAGAAAGAAGAGTTAGATGGAGATATATTGTTGTATAAATAAATTTCTTCTTTTCTTTATTGTAGTTGAGGTAATTTTATCATGGCAGCATCTTATCTACCCTCTATTTTTGTACCCCTAGTCGGTTTGGTGTTTCCAGCAGTTACAACGGCTATTTCATTTCTATACATAGAACGGGATGAAATCCTATAACTTCTTTCTTTTTTACTTCTTGGAGATGTAGTAAACCGCTCGGTGACTTTCTGACACCAATTGAATTCAAAATCTAGTCTCAGCTAATATTTAATCGAAAGGAATTCCCTCTTTCTCGGTGGTTTTCCTTGTCCCGAAAAAATCAGGAAAGAATGCTGCTCCAATCAATCTATGTCTCATTCTCATCTCATATAGAAATGAGATATAGATTGATTACTTGTTCCTAGAATGAAATACATGTAGATAACTACCCCATTCTATATGCTTGAACCCTAGTTTGGTACTTCGTTACTAGTACTAAATGCGAATAAATCAGAAACAAGCGGAATTAATGGATTGGTAAAAAAGAGGGGGTGGGGGAGCAAAATTGGTGACAAAACGGCTAATCCATTTATTATGCAATCTGTGAGGAAATAGTAATGAATTGTCGCTCCAAATGGATTCAAGTAGATTTCGTAAAAGGCTCCCGTACATTTGCAAATTCATGCTGGGCCTGTATCCTTGTTTGTGGCGCAACAGGTTTTCTACTAGTGGGGTTTTCTAGCTGCGTCGGGGAAGATCTGATCCCCGTACTTTCATCCGAACACATTGTTTTTATCCCGCAGGGTGTTGTAATGTGTTTTTACGGGATTGCAGGCCTCTTTCTCGGGCTGTATCTGTGGTGTACCGCGTTTCGGGACGTGGGGGGGGGATACAACTTGTTCGACAAGCGAGAAGGATTTTCTTCCATCTTTCGGTGGGGCTTTCCTGGAAAGAATCGTCGCATCCACATTCGACTTGCACTGAAAGATGTGGAAGCTGTTGGATTGGAAAGTAGGGAAGGTTTTTATCCACGTCGGATTCTCTACTTGAAAGTCAGGGGTCGGCGAAATATCCCACTAACTAGGATCGGTGAAGGTTTAACCTTAGGAGATATGGAAGAAAAAGCCGCCGAACCCGCTCGTTTCCCGCGTGTATCGATTGAAGGTTTTTAAAACTTACCAAATTTAAGAACTGGATGATTTGCAGAAAAAATGCAAGGTTACTCGAGCTGTGAAAATAAAAAGTTCGAGGGGGAAGAGCTCAAAAAAAGGATATCCTAATTAGAAGAATTTATCTGATTAGTCTCGTACTTCGCTTATTTCCTCCGACTGATTGATAGATAGTTACAGTTAATATATGCGACTACATTACTGGAAGCAAAAAATTTTTCGACGGCTTTTTAGTACTCCACATCGTTCCCCGGATAGAGCTTATGAGGCTAGTAAGCAACTACAGCCCTTAATAAATGACTCCTCGTTTTTCATGCGAATAGAATCATCCCCTTCAACACCGGAGGAGTTGTCGCGGGCCACGACAGCGCCCACAAACACGGCATCAAAGAAATCTAGATATCTAATATATTGCAGTCTCTTAGAGCACAGATTTAGCATATCTATTTTGGGAATGCAAAAAGATCTGAGATTTTTTTTTGGGACAAAGCTACTTGGATTGTTTCCAATTGGACGCCATTGCGCAAACAATTTTCCGGCAAAAAGTTGTTTGAATATGTTTTTGCCGAACCTTCCAAATACTTCACCTTTCCAAGATATATCTTCAAAATCTCGCCAAAATTGTTACACAAGTAGCGAAACAGTTAATAAACGGAGAAAAGTAGTTAGTTTCTCACAAGATAAACGGGGAAATGAATTTTCCGTTCCAAAACGATGTGTCTTTCACAAGTTGAATGATGTAGAAAAAATAAATAGGAAATTAGCTTGGATTGAGGCGACTTCAAATGAGTTTGATGCTAGGAGAGCACGTTGTTCCGTAAACTTTTTCCCATTTCAAACTAACGAAAAAGTGACTGAAAAATCATTGAATTACGAATCAGCAAATTTTACGTCGGCCTATGAGTCAATTAGTTTGGTGCCTCGATCTGTGACTCGCACTTTATCTAGGTTCGGGGCGGAATTGACAAGTCAATCAAGTTTGTTAGTACATAATGACTTCGACTCAGCTAAGAACCAAGCATTAGTTTCCCTTCAATATGTCGGGTGTTTTATGCTTCTCCCCCTCACCATTCCAATCAGTTTCAGAAATTGGTTTTTAGAGTCTTGGGTTAGGGGTTGGTGGAACATTACTCAAACCCAGATATTTATCAACTCCCTTCAAGAGGAAAAAGCCCTGAAGCAGCTCCGAGAAGTAGAAGCATTGCTCTGGTTAGACGACGCGACTGAACATCTGGCAGATACGCAGTTACAAAATTATGATGCAAATGCATATGACGAGACTACTCAATTGGCAATAATGTATAACGAACTGAATATTCAGCTACTGCTGCAGCTAGTAACCGATTTAATTAGTATTACCATCCTAGCTTTATTGTTTATAACGGGTCGAAAGAGACTTGCAGTTTCAAATTCCCGGATTCAGGAGTTATTTTATAGTTTGAATGACACGATGAAAGCGTTTTCCATTCTTTCATTAACTGATTTATGCGTAGGGTTCCACTCACCCCATGGTTGGGAAATAGTGATAGGCTCCCTCTTCGAACATTTTGGGTTAATTCCTGGCAAATATGTAATTTCTTGCCTCGTCTCAACCTTTCCAGTTATTTTAGATACAGTATCCAAATATTGGATTTTTCGCCACTTAAATCGCACATCTCCCTCAATTGTAGCAACTTATCATACAATGAGTGGGTGACAGCCACTTTACCAAATTTGCATCTAGCAGGCTAGACTAGTTCACCCGTTTGGATTATTTGTACCCCCCCCCCTCGTTTGTCATCTGCTAATAATGATCGATAGATCATAAAGGGGGAAAGAATTGGAGCAAGGGAAAATTATTTGTTACCAAGCGGCGTTAACACATGACCCGTTTGTACAAAGACTTGAGACTAATTATCAACCTATGCAAAGAAGAATTACGAATAACTGGATGAAAAATTGTTGGATTCTGTCACTTATAGTCTCGATCGGTTTTAGTGAATTAAACTGTTCATCTGTATCAAATGCATATCCGATTCTTGCGCAACAGAATTATGAGAATCCCCGAGAAGCTACGGGGCGTATTGTGTGCGCTAATTGCCACCTAGCCAAGAAATCTGTGGATATTGAGGCCCCGCAATCCGTTCTTCCCGATACTGTATTTGAAGCAGTTGTTAAGATTCCCTATGATACGTAGATAAAATAAGTACTTGCAAATGGGAAAAAAGGCGGGTTGAATGTTGGCGCTGTCCTCATTCTACCGGAGGGATTCAAATTGGCCCCCTCTAATCGCATTCCAGCCGAAATAAAGGAAAAGCTGGGGAAATTATCGTTTCAGAGCTACCGTCCTGGCAGGGAAAATATAATCGTGGTAGGACCAGTACCGGGTAAATTATACAGCGAAATCGTATTTCCAATTATCTCACCGGACCCTGGTACTGACAAAGAAACTCATTTCCTGAAATACCCCATCTATGTCGGGGGGAATAGAGGGAGGGGACAAATATACCCAGATGGAAGCAAAAGCAACAATACAGTCTATGCCGCCTCAGTAACGGGAAGAATAAAGAGGGTTGTTCGTAAAGAAGGAAGGGGTGGATACGAAATAACTATTGAAGAGTCATCCGAGGGTCGTGAAGCAACAGATACCATCCCCCCCGGCCTCGAGCTCATCGTTTCAGAAGGTGAGTTCGTTAAGGCTGATCAGCCATTGACGAATAACCCCAATGTTGGGGGATTCGGTCAGGGAGAAGTCGAAATCGTACTCCAAGACCCGTTGCGTATTCAGGGTCTTATAGCTTTTTTCGCATCGGTTGTCTTGGCACAGATTTTCCTCGTGCTCAAGAAAAAACAGTTTGAAAAGGTGCAGTTGGCAGAAATGAATTTCTGATTGCCTACCCCTTTCGTTCCTTGCTATCCCCCCGTGTCTAAATAACCCGACTGATAACTGCGTGTGGGAAAAAAGATCTTAACCTGTCTCTCCTTATTTGTTGGTCAATGATTTGATCGACGCATGGAGGGTGTTGATCGTATCGACTTCGGCTTTGTCGGTGGTGTCAGGGACGTCGACACCATCGACATTATCCACACGTATTCTCTGGTGCAATCGGCTGACTTCTTTACCGACCGGTTCCCTAGTTGGACTCTATCAAGTCTGAACTGGAACACCTCTCCCAAACTGCGATATTAAGTCTTTTTACTTTTACATTTTTAATGATTAAAAAAAAAAAATAGATATATCATAGATATATCTATAAATAAAAAAAAACTATTTGTTCTAGTCATTACATTTTAACATTTAGCCTCGATCGATTCTTTAGATGGAAAAGAATCGATCGACCCGTCTACTCGAAAGAAGCGTCACAGAGCTATGGTATCGATGAAGCCGAGCATTACTCCGAGCATTACTACGTCCGGTCAACGAGTCAATTTGACATAAAACTATTTTGTCTTCACCTAACTAAATAGAGATATATTGAATTGAACCGCTTCTTTCTTTTCCTTCTTTAGTTTTTCTTCTCCTTCTTCAGGTAGAAAGAGAAGAAAAAAAGGAGATTTCGCTTTTAAAATTCAGCGAAATTTTCTCGATCAAGTGGCAATTATTATTGAGGAGACGACCCCAACCCCGAGTAAGCCCCGTAAGAGGATATGCCTAGCGAACCTATCACAAGTGTACCGGCTACAGTACCTACCAACCACAAGGGAATCCTTCCAGTGGTATTTGTCATCTGCGCCACCTCCCTACCCCCTACTTTTTTGGCTTCATAATCCAGCCTCGACTCGAGACATGAACAGTCACAAATAATTAGGATCTCGATCTTTTTTAGACAATTCTTTTTAGTCTCTAATTAAAAAAGTAATTAGAAAATGGAACGGCAAGTACGAAAATCGATAATAATCCCCGATAAAGGCTTGTACGATTCGATTCTACACTCTGTTTATTTGGATTCGGTTGTGTCGTAGATTCAGAGCTCACTAAAAACTATCTTTGAATGAATTGCATGGCTGATATGGACCCTAAAAAGAAAACTGTAGGTACAGCTAAGCCGTGAACGGCTAACCACCTAACAGTGAAAATCGGATAAGTTTTATCTAAAGCCATTAGTTTCTCCTAAAAGAATTTGGTGAATGCGTCGACTTGTTCCAGCGAATCGAAACGGCCAGTTACCAAGGGAACTTCTTGTCGGCTCCCTGAGAAATATTCGTTTGGGCGGGGGCTTCCGAAAACATCGTAAGCTAAACCTGTACTGACAGATGGCCAGCCTGCAATAAACGGGGAGGGTATAGTGATGCTGTGGATGACCCAGTATCAAATACTAGTAATGATGTCGGCAAAGGGGCGTTCTCCTGTATTCCCAGACATGTTCAGCTCCGTATCTATCTATATATCTATCTTGTAATACTGGAGAGGCTTGTTTCCCGAAGAAGAAGGAAGGTAAGAGATGCAAGATCCACCAGCAAACCTTTTCAAACGAGAACCAACTCAAATTATAATGTCACTATTATACCCAGGGTATATCCAAAATATACTGGTTCAGTATAGCTAGTCGGCCTTTGATGCGGCAAGGTTACTCGCTCCTCACAAGTGAGATGTTTGACACTTACGAAATTTATGGCGAGTGGTTACCTACACTTAGGCCAAACCGACTAAAAATCCTTGGCCGGCTTCAGACCCGTGCGGCGGTTTGCGGGGGCGGGGGTCTCTCCCACTGCTCCGTTTCCCAGCCCGCCTTCCTTTCCTCTCTCGGCATGTCCGGGCAATTACCGATTTCGACTACGCCTATTAGTAGGTCAAAGAGGTAGCCATTACGGTAAAAACGGGGACAGTCCCCGAAAACGGGGAAGACTTTTTCAGCAACTACTAACCGATTAATTAACGACTGAGAGGTGCTTTCTGGTTGCCTACCTCACATATTAAGTTAGTGAGACATAATTGTCCCAAATAAACTGAATTGGTAGGGTTAGATCACCCAAAGAAATTAAATGGGACTAATCAATCCCGACTTAGCAAATTTGAGTAAACAACTTTGATTCAGCAGGTTCGGGTGATAAACTACTCAGAGGAATCGTATACTAACCCATCTGTTGGATAATTTGGTACTCAATTTTATGCTCACCCTATTAAGTTACTTCGCCTTTTTGACGTCTGTATTAACTCCGACCCTAGTTTTATTTGTTGGATTGAACAAGATTCAGATTCCGTGACTTACTACTACAATATAGAATCTAGATAGAGGGAAACAAGAACGAGAAAAAGAGCTCCGTCGGCGCCTAATAATTCATTGCACTTACCAATAACCTTTCGGTTGACGCGAAAATCCACTTCGGTAAGTTTGGTAAGTATTTACATTAAATAATATAAACTAGAATGGTTGAAGCATCACTATCGGGAATTGTGCTGGGTTCGATTCCGATAACCCTAGCTGGATTATTTGTAACAGCATACTCGCAATATCGACGCGGTGATCAACTAGATATTCGGTAAATATCTGACAATTGCCGCATCTCAAACATCAAAAAAAAAAAGACGTTGACTTATAAGAAAGATTGAAAAATATTTATCTAAAAATATTTTTTCTTTTTCATTTCCCGTTATTTCATCATTTCTAATATTTATCTAAAAATATTTGTCTATATAAGAAACATGCAGTAGAGGCTGCTTCAGCGGCAACAACTTCGCCAACCACGCTTCTTCAAGTATTTTCTATTCGACACGTATTAGTTGCATTAAGTAATCCCCGGGTAAGGGGTAGTAGACACGCCCTGTAGGATTCGAACCTACGACATCGGGTTTTGGAGACCCGCATTCTACCGGGCTGAACTAAGGGCGTCCTTTATTTCCCGGGGTCATTTTTTCACCCGAAAAAAAAAATATATATATATATATTATATATATATGGTGCAGCTTCCCTCTTGACTCTGTAAGGGGGAAATAGAAGTTGGATATTCCTTCCTCTTAATAAGAGCAGATGTTGGTGGCACGATAAGTCCTATCCTCAAAGCTGGGTGTACGGGTCGAAAATAGGGATGACGGGATTTGAACCTGCGACATTTTGTACCCAAAACAAACACGCTACCGAGCTGCGCTACATCCCTATTAATATCGATTTTTAACAGGTATCATCGATCCGATACTACTTTACTTATTATAGCAGGTAGTTATATATACCGGCTACCAGTAAGATAAAAATTTATCTCTCGATAGATATTGATAGATAGTTGTCTCTTATCACTCCGTTCAATTATTACTGCTCTTCCTTCCCACCTCTTCTTTTATCAATGTATCGGGCACTGCCAAATTTTATCAATGTATCGGGCACTGCCAAAATTGAGCACTCCAAAGTTATCAGTTTTTCTTTCAGAAAAACTGATTTATAAGTTGCAAATCATCGTTTTTTTTTCTTAAGTAAGATAAAAAAGTAAGAGGGAAATAAAGACTAAGAGGTAGAGGAATCTAAATTTAGTAAAAAAGGAGGATTTTTAATGCAACATGTGAAGATATACCTTTCCACGGCCCCTGTCGTAGCTACAATATGGTTTGGTCTGTTAGCTGGTTCGTTAATAGAAGTTAATCGCTTCTTCCCAGACGCTTTATTATTTCCGTTTTTCTGATCAAAAAAACTAACTACAGAGGGCTCAGACGAAGTAAAAAAATCAAATAGATTGACGTCTCGCAAGACGAGTAGCACATAACCGAGTGATCGATGGGGGGGGGGGGAGGAAAAATTGAAAATTTATTTTTGAAACTTTGCAAGTAGTCCGATCAAACACATTTGGATCTACTTGTGACCCTCCTCCTAGAAAAAAAAAACTTATCCCATTATGATACGATCGATTTTATGACCAAAAGTAAAGATGCGAGGGTAACCACTGCTTTGGCATGTACAATCTGTACTTCCAGGGGGGCTGGCGACAAATCCACGGGTATTTCTCGATACACTACACGTAAGAATCGCCGTAACACACCTACTCGGTTGGAATCAAAAAAATTTTGCGTTTGTTGTCACAAACACACTTACCATAAGGAATTAAAAAAATAATGAATAATTCTAACTAATTGGCAAGTAATGAATTTTCATTTGTATTGGTAGTCACAAAAAAATATCACGAATAAATATAAACGATCTCTCCGTAGACGTTCCCCGTCTATTCGCTCCGATGAAACTATTGATTACAAAAATACCAGCCTACTTCGTCGATTCGTCAGTGAGCAGGGAAGAATCCTATCGAGACGGATGAATAGATTAACATCCAAGCAACAGCGTTCGGTAGCTATCGCTATAAAGAGAGCCCGTATTTTGGCCTTGCTACCCTTTTCAAATAATGAAAATTAGCTAATTTCATAAAATTGACTTCTCCGAGATTTTTCAATTTGGCAACTTAAAATATCCCGCGAAAAAATGCTATTGAATGTTTTTAAATCGAAGCGAACTGATGTCTATAAAGATAACCTGTCCTTCCGTTTGTTTCTTCTTCTTTCTTTCTCCCTGCGATAGATCTGCAAATTAACCCGTCCTCTATTTTGGCCTCTCCGTTTAATCCGGAGAGGCTTACCGCCGCATGTTAACCTTTATCACTACTAATTTTTCGTATGGGTCCGGAGGAACAGTAAGCATCTAGAGTAGCTACTTGCGCGAGTATCTTGCGATTCGGAAAAACTTGATTCCCAAATAAATTGTGAATCATCGAACTGTAGGTAATTCCATTTTTTCGCGCTGCTGCATTAATCCGAGCGATCCACAGACGGCGAAATTTTCTTTTTCGGCTGTTTCTATCTACGTAAGCGCAAGCTAATGCCCTTTTCTCCTGCTGGTTCGCGGTTCTAAATAATCTTGAATGAGCTCCCCGAAACCCGGATGCAAAATCGAGAATGTCCTTGCGATATCTACGAGCTATGGATCCCCGTTTTACTCTGGTCATTGTAAGTATAGCCTTATTGAAAATCATATTTTCGTCTGAAAAATCCATTTATTCCTGGGCCCGACTACTCCCTCAAAAAGTTTTTTTTTTCAATATCTCCTTTTTAGATATATCGATATAAAAATATCAATTTGGAAAAATACATATCCTGTGTTGCACTGAAACGTATCCCTTTGAAGAAATGAAGATCCCAAAGATATACTTATAATTTAATTGCACTATGTGCGGTCACATACCGCGCCTTTCAATTCGAGGTCGCGGGTAGTTGCTTTATAATTCTCGGTAAATTTCTCGGTTGTGACGAACTCCCATCCTTTTTATCTGACGTAATAAATGGAGATTCCGGCAGCTTTTGCTACTCCGACTTTCCCTCCCACAAATACTCCTGCACGGAGTGGATACCCCGCCTGCATACGCTTATCTGCCGGTAAGTATTACATTGTGCTGGAGATACTACGGATTCCGATGTTTCCGTGGTCAATTTATTATGGCAGCCGGGTCCCCCCTATATACCGGAGCCTAGGATTTTTCAAAGATGAGGAAAACAAAATTGCTGTTGGCAGGTCGCATGATCCCCAATAATTAACTCATCCCATTAAGCTGGGCTTTCTCACTTCCATTTCTTACTTGTTTCAGAAAGAAGCATATGTATAGTAACGGTATTTTACGCTGGAGATTAGCAGAACAGCTGACCCATATTTATTGCCATTGCAAGGGAATTGGCGAAAGAGGTGTTGATATCATTCGCTTGGCTTCGCTTAATAACTTAACTTTATTATTATCGATTGGTTCTTGTCGTCTCAAACCAAAATGATCGGATTTGCACCGATTTAAACCACGAATTCCTATTTCTTATCGAAACAGATGGATTATGGATTTACCTCTATCTCATTTCACTCGGGGGATTATCTCACAAAATCAACCCCTTGATTTTTTAGGTTTCCGATCCGAACAGGTCACACATACACCCTAGTACACACTCCCCTCCGTTGGGGGCATCCCCGAAGAGCGGGGGATTTCGTCCCACCCCTCAACCGTTGCCTCGCTTTTCTAATAAGTTGCTGATTTGTTGGCACGTTCGAAGATGCAGAGATTTTATTCGGTTTGAAATATTATCAACCATTTGGGAAAACTTGCTAGATTTTGGTATTTAGCAATCAGTCTTTACAGTATTCTTTTATCTAAAGTACGAAAATAAACTTTGAAAATTTTCTTTTTTTTTTTTATCAATGGATGGACTAGTAGCTGGCTGAACGAATAAGCGTGAAACTGCAAGAAAAAAACTTTTTGGGTGAGATAACTTAAATTTTTCTCTGTATGTCAACCTCAGTTACTTTCTACTCGTCGAATTTCTAAGCCGACGCGTTTTCTAACGCTACGAGGTCCGCGACGCCGTAATCCTGGGCTTCTTCCGCTGACAGAAAAACATCTCTCTCCATGTCTTCAGAAATTACCCATAAAGGTTTACCAGTTCTTTGGGCGTAGACTTTGGTTATGCAATCGCGGAGTTTCAATGCTTCTTCTGCTTCCACAACACATTCCCCCGCTTGTCCATCATAATATGAACTAGCTGGTTGATGAATCATTACCCTAATTATATGACTCTGATTAAGTTCAACCGTACAAGCAAAAAGCAAATTCTTTTGCATACGGCTATACTTCTGGTGGGATGACAAAATCTGTTCGAAGTCGGGCAACAGAGTCTTTTCAAATTGGTAGTTAAACATTAACTCCCCGTTTCGAGATAGAGATTTACTTCATCATAAAGACTCTTCCCTTTGCAATACTATGGAAAGAGTAAGAGTATTGCGGGATCATACCATCCTTTCTTTCAGGCGTATTATGATGGTTCTGTCACTGCGACACGCCAGCAATCCCAGAGTTTGTTATATATACTCTCGATGGACAATGAAATTGGCATCGCTCAATTCTTTAAAAACTTGATGTTTCATTTTTAGAAGTAAAAATAAAAGAAAAAATTGAAGTTTCTAAATTTATGTAGATTCGACATTTCATGCAATTTATGACGCTAGGATATATTGATTCCGATCCATAATGAATCTACTACAAGTCAAAAAATTTATTTTGATTCACTTTACCTCCTCGGCGTTTCATTTTTTCATAGTTGGGTGTTTTGAGGGGAAATCGCCAAGTAATAATTGCCATGCTATTGTTACCCCAGCTAGGCGAAGGCAAAGTTCCAATCCGCACAAATCATTGGCGCGAAGCGTGAGGTAGTGCTATACGTCTGGTAATTTCTCCCCCAGCCGAAGTGAAAGATCCCATTGAAGCAGCTAATCCCATGCAAATAGTATGTACATCTGGTACGACAAATTGCGTCGCATCATAAGCAGATGTTCCAGCTAATACCGCCCCACCTGGTGAATTTACATACAAATACATATCTTTCGCTTGATCTTCCCCATTTAGATACATCATGATACCAATAAGTTGATTGGCAATTTCGTCATCGACCTGTTGACCTAAAAAAGGAAGTCTCTCCCGATAAAGCCGGTTGATTGGGATAGGTTTCTGCGACTCCCATTCTGCCGCCCCCCCCCTAGAACCGTATAGGTATCGTTAAATACATACGGCTCTGGCAGCTTTGACGTGAAATGGGTGTAATAAAAAACTCTTTCCTTTTTCCGATGTTTTTGCTCCTACCCACTACCCACATAAGCACTCTTGGTTCAAGTTTGTCTGGCCCAGCTTTCGCACATTCTGAACCACTTTGTAACTGTTGATCGGTGAATTCAGCTCAGCGTGTTAACTTTTTTCCCTTACACCAGTGCATTTCTGTTCGTGACTAAGTCCGTTTGATTTAAAGAGTCTTTAGGTTCATCTTCTACCCCGGAGGGGGTGGGGTTCCGACCGCCATTTGCACATACGGGACAAATAGTTTCACTTCCCCTAAATCTATTCCCACATTTCATCATATTCACGGGGAAATCTATTTCATTTTTTTTTTCTTTTCTGGTTTTCGTTTCATAGTCATTTCGGCTACGATTGATATCTAGGATTGAGTAACCGGAGCCTAAGCAATTTGTTTATTCTAACTAACCGTGGATTCTAACGACTACCAAACCTGTTGACAGATTTTTATCACGCATCTGATCACTGATAGACTAGTCAGTTCCAAGCGAGATAGAGACAAATCAATCGGGTGAGAGATTATGGAGACGGGTTCCGTACGGCTCGACGCACCTGACAAGTCGCACTATACGTCAACCCGAGCCGCATCCTCTTCCCCAGGGAGACGAAAGGGTACCTTTGGAACACCAATTGGCATGTAAAAACGACCGAGGGAGATTGTAACTACCTCCAAATTGGGGACGTAGAAGACAAACCGAAAAGGAGCTTACGTCGCATTATAACACGCTTGGTGGAGGCGACGTGGGTGGAGGAAATTTTATTTCTTTGCAGATATTAACAGACTCTGATGGGACCAATCTCTACATTGTTATATAAAGTACGTAAATGCTAAAATATCCATGCCTTCATCTGTTCTTGGGAGAAAATGTTCCTGAAAGAAAAGCTACTGGCTTATATTACTACGCATTTTCCACAAACAAGCAGATGAAACAGGAGAAGAGAACTGCTTCGAATCACGAACCAAATTATTGATTTTTATATTCCACACAACAACTTCTATCTCGTCTATTTATAACTTATAATGCAAGCCTATATTGCAAGAAAGTTACGTAGTGGTCACTCATTTCCAATATCCAAGAAAGGGGTTTCTCACGGGTTTGCCTCGGTATCGTGTCCATACCGTCGTATTAAATGATCCCGGTCGTCTGATTTCTGTGCATCTGATGCATACTGCTTTGGTCTCTGGCTGGGCGGGTTCAATGGCTTCATATGAATTAGCTGTTTCTGACCCATCGGATCCCGTTCTTGATCCCATGTGGAGGCAGGGTATGTTCGTCATTCCATTTATGACTCGCATTGGGATAACGAAGTCGTGGGGAGGCTGGAGCATCACCGGGGATACCGCAACTGATGCGGGTATCTGGAGTTACGAAGGAGTAGCCGCGGCCCATATCATACTATCTGGTTTACTGTTTCTAGCCGCTATCTGGCACTGGGTGTATTGGGACCTGGATCTGTTTCGCGACGATCGTACGGGAAAACCATCTTTGGATTTACCAAAAATATTTGGAATCCACCTATTTCTTTCAGGAGTACTTTGTTTCGCATTTGGAGCATTTCACGTAACAGGTTTGTTTGGTCCCGGCATTTGGGTATCAGATCCTTACGGATTAACCGGAAAAGTTGAACCCGTAGATCCAGCTTGGGGGGCCGAGGGTTTCGACCCATTTGCACCGGGCGGAATAGCCTCGCACCACATAGCAGCGGGAGTTTTAGGTATACTAGCTGGTCTGTTTCACCTCAGTGTTCGTCCTCCCCAACGGTTATACAAAGCTCTACGTATGGGAAATGTCGAAACCGTGTCGTCTAGCAGTATTGCTGCCGTATTTTTCGCTGCTTTTGTGGTTTCCGGAACCATGTGGTATGGCTCTGCCGCCACTCCGATCGAATTATTTGGTCCTACTCGTTACCAGTGGGATCAGGGATATTTTCAACAAGAAATAGAGAAACGAATACGATCAGGTGAAACCGAAAATCTAAGTTTATCCCAAGCTTGGTCAAAGATTCCAGAAAAATTAGCTTTCTACGATTACATCGGCAACAACCCCGCCAAAGGCGGATTGTTCAGAGCAGGTGCGATGGACAACGGAGATGGGATAGCTGTTGGTTGGTTAGGACATGCCGTCTTCAAAGATAGGGAGGGCCATGAACTTTTTGTACGCCGTATGCCAACTTTTTTCGAAACATTTCCCGTAGTCTTGGTAGATGGCGAGGGCGTTGTGAGAGCTGATGTACCATTTAGACGAGCAGAATCAAAATATAGCGTCGAGCAAGTCGGTGTAACCGTAGAATTCTTCGGTGGTGAACTAAATGGTGCTAGTTTCAGCGATCCCGCCACAGTGAAAAAATATGCCAGACGCGCCCAATTAGGTGAAATCTTCGAATTTGATCGTGCCACTCTAAAATCAGATGGTGTTTTTAGAAGTAGTCCGCGGGGTTGGTTCACTTTTGGACACGCCACTTTTGCCCTCATTTTCTTTTTCGGTCACATTTGGCATGGTGCTAGAACCTTGTTCAGAGATGTTTTTGCTGGTATCGACCCCGATTTAGATGCCCAAGTTGAATTCGGGGCATTTCAAAAGTTGGGGGATCCCAGTACTAAAAGACAAGCTGTTCAAAATATTTTTCCTTTATTATTTATCCTATTGAAAAAATATCTCCGTCAAATTAGTTACAAAAACTGACTGAATTACGAAATAAATATTTGTTTTGTCAAAACTTAAAAAACTAATTTAATTCAATGGTTTTGAATACATTGAAGTCAAGCGGGAGAAACATTAAATTTTGAGGAACTAAAAGTTTCCTGCAGCTCAATTAGTATGAGAGATATCTCTAAAATACCACTACTACGGCCGAATCCATGGAAGCACTGGTTTACACATTTTCGTTGGTAGCAACTTTGGGTATAATATTTTTTGCCATTTTCTTCCGGGAGCCCCCCAAAGTACCTAGTAAGGGTAAATGAAAAGCTTCCTTCGATTTCAATTTCTTTTCCCAAATTTACCCAAAAAAATCAATTTTGTTGCTAACGCAACATCATGAATATGAGGGAAATTAAGCTGATTAGAGACCTTCCTTTTCATTTTTGCGAAGGAAGGTCTACCAGTACAACTAATCTTCATGCTCCTCAAAAGGGTCTCTGAGCTCTTTGGCAGGTTGACCGGAAGCGGTATACAAAGCGTAACCGGTGAGGCTAACGAGTGAACGGGATATAGAGATAGCGACCGAAGTTGCGGTTTCCATTGCCATGTAACCCAGAAAAGAAATAGTTCCCATTTTACTTGCTATAATAGTATACAAAGTCAGCAAATTTCAATCAATTGAGCAGGCTCTACGGCTACGAAAGTTATTGGTGACACCCTTAAAGGTAAACCTAGAATCAGTTTCTTGGGAATGGTTTTGAAGCCGCTTAATTCAGAATACGGAAAGGTTGCTCCCGGCTGGGGAACTACCCCCTTAATGGGGCTTTTCATGGCTTTATTCGCAATATTCCTAGTTACTATTTTGGAAATTTATAACTCATCCGTTTTATTGGAGGGTATTCCAATTAGCTGGTAGAACAGCCCCGAACCCCGCTGATGCAGTAGCAACAGCCGGGGGTTCACAGATGGACACCTCACCAGAAATAAGAAAGGGAGTTAAATCGCGCAAACTTTTCTTCAAATGTTTTTACAAGGCAATACTATGGGTGTGTGATTCGCCACAACTAATCTGGTTCAGCAAATAACAAATCTTCTATCTAAACAGATTTTATCATAATAGATTATTGGCATCTCGCCGGGTAGTGGTCGAGTTATTAGCACCCGAAACGCGAGAAATTACTATTTAGCTATAAATCTCAAACTATGATTAATTCTCATCAATTTACCACTTAAATTTCGTGACAAAGTTGTTATCTGATCTTGCGAACTCGGCGCTGTATCGAAAAACTACCGTACCAACGAGGTACGTTTTAGTCGCGACTGTTTGCCAAAAGACGCGGGTATAGAAAAAAGAGCCATGCGAGGTTCGGGTTGATGGAGGGGTTATCGCCCGTTAGGTCCTCCTACCTAATAAAAAAATTTCTCGAGGTATAGTGGAAATCTAAGGTTTTGTGGATACCAAAAAAAAATCAGATCAGAACGAGGTAACCTCTATTCAGTTATCTAACCTCCCTTTTTTTTTTTCAGGGGGGGGGATAGATACGTCGATAAGATTAAGAGATCTCCCAAGACGCTAGTACTACTCGTTTCCAATTGAGAAATAAAAGCTAACATGAGATCGAAGTGAGATGTATTTCCATTTCCAACTTTTCCGGGGCTGGGTTGCTTCTTCCTCCATCAATGAATAGAAGATGTCGAGGGTCTACCGTCGTTTCTTAATCCTTCACTCGAGTAACTACTAATGGAATGGGCGATGCTCAAACATCTCTGCTTAAGCTGTGTGAGAGAAAAGTCTCATGTACAGTTTACGAAGAGGGAGTTAAAAAGGCTTACCTATCTCGCTAAGGTATATGATTGGTTCGAGGAGCGCCTAGAAATTCAGGCAATTGCTGACGATATTACTAGTAAATATGTCCCTCCACATGTGAACATATTTCATTGCTTGGGGGGAATCACGCTGACTCGCTTTTTGGTTCAGGTAGCCACCGGTTTTGCTATGACCCTTTATCATCGCCCGACTGTTACAGAAGCTTTCTCTTCAGTTCAATATACAATGACTGAGGTTAATTTTGGTTGGCTGATTCGGTCTGTTCATCGGTGGTCAGCAAGTATGATGGTTTTGATGATGATTTTGCATGTATTTTGTGTTTATCTTACGGGGGGATTCAAGAAGCCTCGCGAATTGACTTGGGTTACTGGGGTTATTCTAGCTGTATCAACCGTCTCTTTTGGTGTAACTGGATATTCCCTACCCTGGGATCAAATTGGTTACTGGGCTGTTAAAATTGTAACCGGCGTACCCGAAGCTATTCCCTTGGTAGGATCTTCACTAGTAGAGTCGTTACGAGGAAGTGCTAGTGTTGGCCAATCAACATTAACCCGTTTTTACAGTTTACATACCTTTGTTTTGCCGCTTCTTACTGCTGTTTCCACGCCGATGCATTTTTCAATGATCCGTAAACAAGGCATTTCGGGTCCTTCACAAATTATCTTATCCATAAAGTAGGGGTGATAATTTTCCGTCTCCATATCGGTGAATGATTTGAAATTCCAGTTCCTTGGGGGGTTGTCGTTCTGTTGCCGCTGATACTTACTACTAAATCAAATGATAAGTTATTTAGCGGATTTAGTTAGTGTCTCGGACTACTGGGGCGAAACAATTGAAGCACCAAAGGAAAAAATTTTGGATTATGGGAGTGTGTGACTCGTACCGATACGTGTAGGCTATGCAGACGTTGAGTTGGATACTGCTACAACCAAAGGTGTATCTCTTTTCCGACCTTTCTTTGGGACTAAGATTCGAAACCCGGATATGAAAACATCCCTTCCGAACTAAAAAAGTTGTTTGGAGAATTTTTTCCATGATCGAACCAAAAGTTTTGAGAGGCCTCGTGAAACCCTATATATCCAATTGGGATATCCGATTGGGATTGTTTGAAATTTTTAAACATACGTTTTTTAAGATGATGCATACATTTCTTCCGCATCAAAAGCTAATTGTTTTCAATAGTAGCCGTTGGGGTAAAAAAACGATCTAAAGAAAGAAATAGCCGAAGTTGTAACAAGTTAAGATCCTATACGAATCGTGGTTCGCAAGTATTTTGTATAAACTTGCAATGACGCGATACGTGCGTATGGGATATGAGATAATCCGCGAAGCTTTATAATGTTATCGGGCTGATTCGGGTGAGAAGCCATGTTGCAGAATAACTTATTTCCGTGTTCGTTCTTTCCTCATTAAGTAACCTAACCGTTGCGGGGTAAGATAATTCTATACTTGCTCGAGCCGTATGAGGGGAAATTCTCACGTCCGATTCTTACGGGGGAATAATAAGTCCACCCCAATAACAAAAAAACCTGACTTGAACGATCCCGTTTTGAGAGCGAAATTAGCTAAAGGTATGGGACATAATTACTACGGGGAACCCGCTTGGCCCAACGATCTCTCATATATATCTCCTGTAGTAATCTTGGGAACCATCGCATGTACCGTGGGTTTAGCTGTTTTAGAACCATCAATGATTGGTGAACCAGCAAATCCATTTGCAACTCCTTTGGAGATATTACCCGAGTGGTATTTCTTTCCCGTATTCCAAATACTTCGCACGGTGCCCAATAAATTATTAGGTGTTCTTTCAATGGCGTCAGTACCTGCAGGTTTATTGACCGTTCCTTTTCCCGAAAATGTAAATAAATTTCAGAATCCGTTTCGGCGCCCAGTAGCCACAACAGTTCTCGCAATTGGTACCGTGGTCGCTATTCGGTCAGGTATTGGAGCAACTTTACCCATAGATGGATCTTCAACTTCGGGACTGTTCTAGTATTTTTCCATTCCCCATTAACCTGAAAAATTTTTAGATTTAGTCTAGGGAGCAATCGCCAGCCCCCGGGTCGGGACAAGGCTTCCCTAGACTTAGTTATTTTCGAATCAGAAAAATCAAATTCTTTAGATAATGAATTTTCATTTGTTTACGCCGAAGCAATTGGAAGTCAAAAATTACCTCCCAAAAATTGGTTGACTCCCTCTTCCCCCTCTAAAATCTCTGTAAGTAGAAGCGCGATACGAAAGAGAGAAGATCACTTCTTTTTCTTTTCCCAATGGGATATTTTATTTTGGCTTCTGCTGCTTGTTCCCACTAATTAATATGCCACTCAGTTTTGGGTAATTCTATGGCAAAATGCTCCCACAAAGCTTTTGACACCTGATCCACGGATTTCTGTCCAAAACTTCTTATTTTTGACGAGTCTTCTCGGCTATAATTAAGCAAATCAGCGATTGTATGTATCTTGGCCTTTTTGAGACAATTAAAGGCTCTGGCAGGTAATTCTAATTGGTCAATAAATGTATTTTCGGAAAGCTTTCCCTCTAGTTCATTCACATCACAAATTTGTGAAGACGGCCTCGCCGAAGCGGAAGAACTTCCGTCCCCTACGGGGTAGAAATAAGAGGTGTCTTCGGGCTTCACGTGCAAAAAGGGAGTTGGTAAGTCTATTAGTTTTTTGGAAGCCTCGCTCATTGCCTCGTCCGGGGTCAGGCTGCCGTTAGTCCATACTTCAATGAATGATGTTTCTCGCGTCGCTCTACCACTTCCAAATAAATGTACGCTATAATTTACGTTTCGAACAGGCATAGATACGGCATCGACGGGAAATTCTCCATTTTTGTATTCATTCGAGTTTTCTATTCGGTATCCGCAATCTTTTTCAATTTTCGATTCAACACTTACAGATATTGGTTGGGTAATAGTAACTATATATTGTGAATCGTCAACCGCTTTAACAGAGGGTGGCAGTGATGTATCACCCGCAGTTACTTCTTTGGGACCAGTTACGGATGAAATTGCTTCTTTAACATCATTAGACTCGCCTCTAGGTGCAATTTCCTTTAGATTAACTAAAACATCGCGTATTGTCTCTTAAATACCCGTTATTGTGGAATACTCGTGTGAAACTCCGTGAAACCTTGCGCGCGTTATACTCGTCCCTTGAACCTCTTGTAGTGAAGCTCTACGCATGGCAATTCCCACAGTACTTGCTTGGCCCTTCTTGAAGGGAGATATGACGAAACGACCATAATGAAGACGCCTACTTTCTGTCTTTGATTCAACGCATTTCCATTGAATTGCTTGGGTAGAGATCGATGTATCAGACGTAAGCATAAGGAAATCCCCTTTTAGTTTTTATATAACTACTAGTTAGACACGTCTCTTTCGAGGGGGTCGGCACCCATTATATGGTACAGGGGTCACATCACGTACGAAACTGAGAATTATGCCGCTTCGACGAATAGCCCGTAAAGCGGTGTCTCTTCCCGGACCGGGTCCACTCATCATAATTTCCGCCTGCTTCATACCTCGATCCATCGAGGCACGGATAGCATTTTCCGCTGCAGCTTGGGCAGCAAATGGTGTACTTTTGCGTGTACCCTTGAATCCGCAGGCACCAGCGGAACACCGGGGAGCTACTTATCCCCGAACGTCCGTGACAGTAATAATGGTATTATTGAAACTTGCTTGGATATGAATAACCCCCTTTGGGACTCCACGCTTTACCTTGCGTGAACGAGTTTTTTTCGAATTACCTGACATAGTTGATTGATTATTCATATTTGAAAGCTGTTGTTAATTGTTAATTGGTTCTATGTCTAAATATTTTACTTCGACTGTCCTTGCCTCTGCTTATGCTTTGGATTGCAACGAATTACCATGATTCGTCCACGTCTACGAATCAATCGACACTTCTCACATATTTTGCGAATGGAGGCACGAATTTTCGTAGCTACAGCCTTAAATTAGTTGGATAAACCTATTGATAGATTTCAGATGCGTTCTCCTTTTTTATTTTCCAGCAAGAAGAAAAAATTGAACAAGCAGATAATTGCTAGATGGCAGCACGTAACATCTATTGACTGCTATTTGTCTGCCTACTTCGAAGTCGGTAAATGGTACACCCTTTAGTAAGATCATAAGGACTTAATTCAGCTCTTACCCTATCTCCTGGTAATATTCTTATGTAACTCCGTCAGATCTTTCCCGATATGTGAGTTAAGACTTGGCATCCATTATCCAAACACGCTCAAGACATGGCATTGGGAAGCGATTCGGTAACTGTACCCTCCATGTCAATAAGATTCTGCTTTTTCATCATTCGAACTAAAAAAACCCCCTGTAGTTCATATATTTTTTTAAGAGATTGCTAACTCAGCTGATATCGCTAATAGCTATTTAGATACATAATTTTTTTGGAAACAACTGACTTCTCGCTGAAAAAAGTTTTTGAATTACCAAATGTGACACGAAGTTTCCCCCCCAATTTTTTTGTGTCGAGCTTCCCGATCTGTAATAAGTCCACAAGATGTCGGTGAAATTGCAATTCCCATACCGCCCAATATTTTTGGAATTTCCCGACAATCGGAATAAACTCTCAAACCAGGCTTACTGATGCGTCTGACAACTGCAATGTACGGGTCTTTCTTTTTACCAAGATACTTCAAACTCACATCCGGAAACTCTTTCCCATTACCCTTGTGCCTCACAGCACTTTTTATGAAACCCTCTTCCGCTGAAATTTGTACGATGCGTGCAGTCATTCTAGTAGCAGGTATTTTGATCATAGCTTTTTTTCTTGCATTGGCATTTCTTATGGCAGTAAGTGCAGTGGAGATGGCGTCGTTATTCATGAAATATCAACCAGTAGTTGTTGTAATTATCAATACCAGAATGATTCCTAACCTCTCTTCCTCTTCCGTTTCCTCTAATTTAATTTTGCAGGATATTTAGACATATTTGATAAAGATTCAAACCTAATTTTTTCTTTTACAAAAAATTAGGTTTGAATCTTTATCAAACTGACGACGCTAAATCACTTCACTCATTGGTTTTTGCAACACCTCGGGGGCTAACGAGACTGCTCTGGCAAAATTATAATCCCTCAATTCCCTAGCTACTGGACCGAAGATCCTAGTGCCTCTAGGATTTCCCTCCTGGTTGACAACGACGGCCGCGTTGTCATCGAATCTAACAATAACTCCGTTCAATCGTTTTATCCCTTTACGAGTACAAACTGCCACCGCCCTAACAACTTCTGATCTTTTTAGAGACATATTAGGTACTGCTTCCTTGACTACGGCCATTATGATGTCACCCGTACCTGCGTATCTGCGGTTGCCTGTTCCTAACACTCGAATACACATTGATTTGCGGGCTCCGCTGTTGTCTGCCACATCTGAATAACTTTGAGTTTGAATCGTTTGGTAATCGAGAAGAGTAATAGGTTTATTTGTAGTACATTCGGGTGAAAAAAGATATATTCTACTTCGAATTCAAGTCAATTACTTTTTTTTTCTACCTACTTGTCTCTGTCAAATATCACGATTCTGCAGTAGTTACTACCCGAGTAAGCACGGGCATTTTGTGGGCAGCCATCGCCATAGCAGCTTTGGCTACATCTTCCGATACCCCGCTCAATTCATAAATTATTCGGCCTGGTTTAATTGCGGATACCCAATATTCCGGAGATCCCTTTCCCGACCCCATACGTGTTTCTGCAGGTCTCATGGTAATGGGTTTGTCGGGAAAGATGCGTATCCATAGCTTCCCGCCTCGACGAGCACAGCGCGTTATTGACCTTCTTCCTGCCTCTATTTGTCTAGCCGTAATCCAAGCAGGTTCAAGGGCCTGAAGAGCAAATTTTCCGAAGGAGATGGTATTGCCGCGACTAGATATTCCTCTCAATCTTCCTCTATGTTGCTTACGATATTTAGTTCGTCTGGGGTTACAGTCGATGTCGACAGAATCTCTGATACAGAACCGGACATGGGAGTCCCCTCTCAACCGGCTCCTCATGAATTTGCTACCACCCCCCATACTTCGCAAATTTACTAACTATTTCTATATTGTCTTTTCCATTTTCTTCTTCCGATCTTCAATCCATTTGTAAGTAACGGTTCAGATGTTGCTTGGTGCCAAATCCACGGGCGAGAATAGGCTCGATCTTCCAGTTCTTTTTCGATCTCGAAGTGTGGGCTTCTCTCGCCATCCCGTCCACCGAATCTTAATATTTATCAATAAAATGAGAGAGATTCGTAAGTCACCTCGTTGTTTCAGTCTCTTGGAGCAAACGTTTTGGTTCTCCCCCAGCCACGGAGCTTCCCACCCTATCGCAATTTTTTTGAGTCAACGCTCCCAGCATTAATTAACTCATAGCTCTACTTTATATATTAGCAATTTGGTAATTGTGCTACATCACGCAGCTTTTCGGGAGTTGAGCGGGTTAACCACACGATTTTGAGAGAAATAAATTTGATTACTCTGATTTTTACCTCTCAAAGAAGTCGTAAATTCGGTAATGTTTTCAGCTTTACCATAAAAAAAAACTTTTTACGGATAGAAATTTCATTTGCGATGAGATAACCTCACTCTATCTTTGGCACTCACTTATTTAGTACTTGAAGACATAGAGATCATTATTCAATCAATTAGTTTTTCTTTTATGGATGAAGAGATGTTGTTTGGACGAGTCGCACACTAAGCGTAGCAAAGATCTTTTGGGGTTTAAAACAAAAAGGATTGAAACTTAAATGGGATGAAGCTGCCTCAAGTTCTATCAAAATTCATTAGGTAGTTTATCTTCCATTGGGTGGGGATCACCCAGTACCCTGAAATGTCCAGGTCTTTATGCCCAAAACCCCATGAATCGTCTGAGCCGGGTGGTAGGAATAGCCTATACGGGCTTTAATGGTTTGTAGGGGGACCCTGCCTTCCCTAGCCCATTCAACCCGAGCCATCTCACTACCATTGAGGCGTCCAGCTATTTGTATCTTAATACCTCTATTGCTAGTTCTTCCAACCAATTCAATAGCTTTTTTCATAGTTCGCCGAAAAGGCACTCTATTTTTCAATTGTGAGGCAACATGCTCCGCCAAGATTTTTGGTTCCCCGTATGGTTGGGTAATACTATTTAGCACCACTATGAGTTTCCGACTTTCAATCCCTAAGATGTTTTCAATACCGCCCTTCATTTGAGTAATTCCCAAACTTTGCTCTTCAATGAGTAAATCAGGAAATCCCGTATGTATATCAACCCTAATAAGATCTGTTTTTCGTTGGATTTCAATATGTCCAACTCCGCCGTAGTTTGCGGCGTCTTTCACATGTTTTGTGATATACCTTTCAATGGAGGCGCGTATTTGTCTATCCCCTTCAAGAAACTTTGGATAATCTTTTGTCTGTGCGAACCAATGAGAATAATGCTTCTAACTTACACCGAGTCGAAAACCGAGTGGATGAATCTTTCGTCCCGTATCTACTTCTCCTCAACTCAATATTAAATTATTTTTTACTTAGTTGTTTCTTCGCAGCTTTCTTTAACCTTCCGACACGTTTGAGTTTGTGATCATTTTCCAACAAAATTTGAGTTTGACTTAATGGTTACTTTACGAGTAGGTTTCTTTATCGGGTAACCCCGGCCTTGAGCTCGAGGTCGGAACCTTCTTAAATACGCGGAATTTTCGACTCAGGCCTCACTAATAAACAAATTAGATTTATTCAACCCCAAATTGGTATTGGCATTTGCCGCCGCAGAAAGAATCAATTGCGATATGAGATGACATGTTTTGTAAGGCATAAATTCGGGTAATACAAGTGCTTCTCCGTATGAACAACCCCGGATTCGATCGGTAATCCGTCGTATTTTGATAGCTGATACACGGATATTTTTTCCCAGGGCTCGCGCCCCAATTTCTGATTTCTTTTTGTTTTTCGTGAAGTATAATTTCCTAATTATCGGCGGGATCCTTTATCATTTTTTGCATGTCCCCTAAAATTCCGGGTGGGTACAAATTCCCCCAGTTTATGACCCACCATTCGATCGGTTACATAGATAGGCAGGTGCTCCCTTCCATTATGAACGGCAATGGTGTGACCGATCGTGACAGGTACGACTGCAGAAGCGCGAGACCAAGTTACAACCAATTTTCTTTCTCTTCGTATATTAAGATTTTCAATTTCTCGTATTAAATGATTAGCTACAAAAGGACCTTTCTTTGATGAACGTGCCGTAGCCAATTAGCCCCCCTCTTAATATTTCCATTTATCAATAACCTTTGCGTCGACGAAGTATGAGGGGGTTGCTACATTTTCCCTCCCTCCGACTTCTTTTTCCAAGCGCGACATGCCCCCAAGGGGTTGATGGCTTCTTCCTACCAATTGGCGTCCTGCCTTCTCCCCCTCCGTGGGGATGATCCACAGGATTCATAGCTGAACCTCTCACTTTAGGACGTCTCCCTAACCAGCGCTTGGATCCAGCCTTTCCTAAGCCTTCGTTGTTGACATCAACGTTTCCGACCCGTCCTACACTTGCTAGGCAATTTTGAGGTATTAAACGAATTTCACTAGAAGGTAGTCTTATTGTAGCCAATTGACCTTCCTTTGCAACTACTTTCGCTGCTGTGCCGGCTGCTCTAACCAATTATCCGCCTCTCCCAGATTTTAATTCTATATTATGTATGATGGTACCTAAAGGTATGTTGGTCGAGGTAGACCCCCCCCTCCTCTTACTATTCCTTAAAGGGAAGAAAACGATTGGAGAAGACCCCTTCCCAAACTGTACAAGCTCCTTTCGAAGCATACAGCTTTCCGGATACGAGAAATAGGATTATACATTGCTGCTAAATCTCGGCAGTACCAAATAGATGCCTATCAAAATGCAAGCAAATATTTATTATACCATTTCTATTCGTTGTATCCTTGGCTTTTTTGCCTGCACCTGGCTTCCTTATGAGAATTCAGCATTTCTCAAGCATTTAGCAACAGAATTGGTGACTTCAATGATTCGCGTTAGCATTAGTCAATGTATGGGATAACTTAGGAAACTTTCTACCTCTGGCATTGACATAATTTCACTTCTATGCATTTTTCCGTTGTGTCATTCTGTGGCTTCGATGTTGCCCCTGACTGCCAAATCGAGTGTTTTGAATCCGTACTTTATACACCCTCAATATGAGATGTGCATGAGACGCCCTTTTTTTGTCTTTCCTATTTTGAGATTATTCATCTGCTTCCATATTATCTTACCTTTGCAAATTGATATATTATTTAATTGCTCCAAATTTTAGCACGCGCTATTGTCCCTATTTGGTTACCCCAACAAGGTTTACTTCATATTACCCAATATGTTCGAAGTAGTACCAGGTTTCCGGGCCCAGCCTACAACCCGACCGATTAATCTCGGAATACGCGAATCAGGTATTCAACCCGCACTCAGAGGTAGGGCATTTCCGGTTGAAATGGATGCGTCGGAGCTAGACGTTACGATGTCTCCAACCCCTATTCCCCGTGGATGCAATATGTATCTCTTATCACCATCTACGTAATTGATTAAACGAATAAAGGCATTGCGGTTGGGGTCATATTCGATACTGGCTACTCTTCCAGTAACACTCAACTTATCTCGCCGAAAATCAACTTTACGACGTAAACGTTTGTGTCCGCCTCCCCTATGTCTACTGGTAATGATTCCCGAATTGTTGCGACCATTTCTAGATATTCTGTGGTAAGTCAATTTCTTCTGGGGCTTCGATTTTGCCGTTTCCCCAAATTGCGGAATATACCGGTTCCGGGTGCCTGGAGTATACGCCTCATATAGTCACATGGCCATACTTATTCTTCCCTTTTACGTTTATGCGTAATCTTTTATTTGGTAGGAAATGAAAATTTTCCCCTCAAGTATTAGTTTATAAATAGTGGGATGAAGTAATTAGCCCGAAGTCTAGCAATCATTTTTTTCCTACTCGTGGAATTCAAACTCAATTTACTTCTCTTTCTTTTTCTTGTTACTCGACTACTGTTGATGCCCTCCACTTTAACATCGAAAAATTTTTCAATCCAATTTTTCATTTCAGTTTTAGTCAATTTTGAGTCCACATGGAAAGTATATTGGTTTTGCTGCAACAAACGAATAGACTTTTCCGTAATTAATTGATTTTTTGAATTTTCCGTAGTATCCTTCTCGCTTTGTCCGTTTTCCTTTAATTCTACTTGTTTTTCCTGTGACTCCCGTATAGTCTACTAAACTGGTTTCTGCTGTCGCGAACCTCGGACCTAGCCGTTTTGTAGATACGTTTTTTACCTATCCCCCCTTTCTATCTACCCCTCCCTATATTTGTTTCTTACTTGCATCCAACAGGAGTTGAACCTGTGAATTCGCCAATTATGAGTTGGGTGCTTTGACCGTTCAGCCATGGATGCGAACCAACGACACTTCCGCCACTTAACCACTGCTATTTCAATTTTAACGTGGTTCTTCAAATCATGTCAAATAAACTAGGAACGAAAAAAGTCACAATTTGTCTCCCCCGCCGGGCGTGTGTGCCTACCAACTCAACAAGTAGTTTTAGTCCTTGAAAGGATTCCGGTGAAAAATGAAGAAGGACAAACAAGCAAGAAAAAATTCGAGACGAAACTGCTGGTGGGTAATCTAAACAAATGACGAGGGATTCTTCGAGAAGTTAACAATTAGTCCTCATATTGAATAATTATGAATTATTCAAGGAATAATGGATTTGAAACATACACGAGGAAGGTTCTGGGAGCAATATCAGTCGTGAATCTCTTATGAACCAAGAGCCGTGTGAAGTAAGAATTTCATGCACGGTTCTGAATGAGCGGAAAGATAGAAAATCTCCTTTTCGACTCTGACTCTCCTACACCAGTCGTTGCTTTTTTCTCTGTTACCTCTAAAGTAGCAGCTCCAGCTTTATTTACGCGACTCTTCGGTCTAATTTTCCCACATTTCTCTAATGAGTGGCATATGGTGGTAGGATTATTGGCTACTTCTAGCATGATATTAGGAAATCTAATTGCCGTTACTCAAATAAGCATGAAACGTATGCTAGCTTATCCCTCCATAAGCCAAATTGGATATATTATGATTGGAATACTTGCTGCAGACCCGGAGAACGGTTATGCAAGTATGATAACTTATACGTTTATTTATATACTCATGAATCTGGGAACTTTTGCTCGTATCATCCCATTTGGTTTACGAACCGGAACTGATAATATTAGGGATTACGCGGGATTATACATGAAGGATCCTGTTCTAACATTCTCTCCGGTTTTACGTTCACCATCCCTAGGGGGTATCCCTCCACCATCCGGTTTTTTCGGTAAACTCCATCTCTTCCGGCATGGATGGAAAGCTGGTTCGTACCCATCAGTTCTGGTAGCGCTCGTCACAAGTGTCATCTCTATCTACTACTATCTCAAAATAATTAAATTAATGTTCACTGGGAAGAATGGGAGGAGCGATGCATCCACAACTTATATACAAAATTCATTAGTTTCTCCATCAATTTCAAAAAGTTCTATTGAAATAGCTATGATCATTCGTGCACTAGCATCAATCCTATCGGGTATATTAATAGATCCCATTATCGGGATCACACGGAATACTTTATTCTAGACTCACTTCAAATTCAATTGTGACGCGAACTTTTTTTTTTCGAATGATTTTTATTAAAAGCCGGTTCTGCTTCTGCTGCCCCAACTAGTCTGTCTCTACAACTTACGAAATAGTTATATCTTCTTCGGTAATTGATCCTGACATTTTCCTATCTAGCTTGTATTTGTCTTTTCGCACCCGGAATCACTTGCTAGGAAAATGATCACCCGTCTATTCCGGAGGAGATATAAGTATTTCCGCGCGATGCGCAGCTGGGGTTGGGCAGTGACAACCCATGCTGCTACATCCAAGTATTTAGGCGTAAGGAGAATGCCTCTCTTCCTTGTATCTTCATATGGTATTATTTGATTGATACCGAAGAAAATATTTGCTTGCGAGACAGGCGTGGGCTTGTCAGGTCGTGAAAAAAATTATCTGCAGGAAGAGGGAATCAACCACCCCTTCAGGGATGATTGATTGCGGGCGGGGATAGATTCGAACCCCCGGCCATCGTCAGTATGAAGTGAAATCCTACCACTCCATGAAGAAGCAATGAGTAATGAAAGAGGTCCAGGGACCTCGTCTAAACCTGACCCGGGTGGAGTCTCCCAGTTAGTAAATTTGGTAAAAAAGAGATGAAAATTCGGTTCAGCGGTTGACAGGCATATAGATATACCCGTATAATTGAATTGGTGAACGTAACTCCACCGCGTTTCCCTGCTTCGAAAGAAGGGTAGGCATACTAGACTCGAAATATAGTACCGCGTAGTGCGGAGGTTCGAATCCTACGCGAGGCGTCCAGAGGTCTCGCATTTATGGAAGAAGTCTCTCGACTTCTTGCTTTTAACCAATGGAACTCAAAATTTCTACTTGGTCGATTTCCATGCTTGTCTTCCCGAGTGAAGTAGCACTGAAATTGTTTCCCCGACTCGAGAGACGAGTGGGTCCTATCACAGAGATATGTGAGGCAGTAAGTCCCACCTTTTCTTCTTCCTATTTCCGAACCAAGACTGGGACGGCAAATCCTAACATCCGAAAGGATTGGAGTGATACCCGAAACTCAAAGAAGAGTCTTACAGATACAGAATAGAAAAAAAAAGCACAAAAAGAACGACTGAGATATGAAT